ATCTATTCATCGTTGGTCCGCAAGTATGATGGTACTTATGCTAATTTTACACGTTTTCCGAGTTTATTTAACTGGAGGATTTAAAAAACCTCGTGAATTAACATGGGTTACGGGAGTAACTCTAGCGGTTACAACAGTGTCTTTTGGTGTGACAGGTTATTCATTACCATGGGACCAAGTAGGATTTTGGGCATGTAAAATTGTAACAGGGGTACCTGAGGCTGTCCCTATTATTGGACCTCCAATAGTTCAACTATTACGTGGAGGAGTTAGTGTAGGCCAAAATACCTTAACACGATTTTATAGTGCGCATACCTTTGTTTTACCATTAGTTGCAGCTGCGCTAATGATTACACATTTCTTAATGATAAGAAAACAAGGTATTTCGGGACCATTATAAAAAGAAAAATAGTATTAAATATGATTTATTAAAGAAATAAGGTTTTAGTTTTTAATATATATATAAATATAATAATAGGAGATATTATGTCAATCTTAAAAAAACCGGATTTAACGGATCCTAAATTACGTGCTAAATTAGCAAAAGGAATGGGCCACAATTATTATGGTGAACCTGCTTGGCCGAATGATATTTTTTATATGTTTCCTATTTGTATTTTAGGAACTTTTGTGTTAGTTATTGGTTTAGCTGTGATGGAGCCTTCAGCTTTAGGTGAGAAAGCTAACCCATTCGCAACTCCGTTAGAAATTTTACCTGAATGGTATTTTTTCCCAACGTTTAATTTATTACGTGTATTACCAAACAAATTATTAGGTGTTTTAGCTATGGCTGCTGTGCCATTAGGCTTAATAACAGTACCTTTTATCGAAAATGTTAATAAATTCCAAAATCCATTTAGAAGACCAGTAGCTTCAACTGTCTTTTTAATAGGAACATTTGTTGCCATATGGTTAGGTATTGGAGCTTGTTTACCAATCAGTAAAGCAATAACATTAGGTTTATTCTAAAAAAAAATAAAGATTAAATAATACTATTTATTTAAAATTTAATATTACTAGACTTTAAACACTTAAAAAACTTTTAAGCGTTTAAAGTCTAGCAATATTAAATTTTAAAAGTTTTTTTTACGTCATCTATTGCACTTTTTAAAATAGTTTCAGCTTCGCCAGTTAATTGTTTTGAAGAATTTACAATTTCTAGGTATTCTGGTTTAGAATTTGCTATATAATCACGAAGACTTTTTATATAAGGTGAAATTTCAGCAATTTCTAAATCATCTAAAAATCCATTCGTACCAATGTATATAATAGCTACTTGTTCAGCTACAGGGATTGGTGAATTTTGGGCTTGTTTTAAAATTTCTCTTAATCTTTGTCCTCTAGCTAGTTGAGCTTGTGTTGCCTTATCTAAATCTGAAGCAAATTGTGAGAATGCTTCAAGCTCATCAAATTGTGCTAATTCTAGTTTTAGCTTTCCTGCTACTTGTTTCATAGCCTTTATCTGTGCTGCGGAACCTACTCGAGATACTGAAATACCAACATTGATTGCAGGACGTAACCCAGCATTAAATAGGTCCCCTGATAAAAAGATTTGACCATCAGTAATTGAAATAACATTAGTCGGGATATATGCAGAAACATCCCCAGCTTGAGTTTCAATAATTGGTAATGCAGTCATACTACCACCACCAAGTACATCATTTAATTTTGCTGCACGTTCTAATAAACGTGAATGTAAATAGAAAACATCCCCTGGGTAAGCTTCTCGACCAGGTGGGCGACGTAATAATAAAGACATTTGACGGTAAGCTGATGCTTGTTTTGATAAGTCATCGTATATTACTAACGTATGCTTACCAGTATACATAAAGTATTCAGCAATGGCTGCACCTGTATAAGGGGCAATATATTGTAATGTCGCAGGTTGATCTGCATTTGCAGCAACAATTACAGTATAATCTAGGGCTTCTCTTTCTTGTAAATTAGTTACAGCTTGTGCAACAGAAGAAGCTTTTTGACCAATTGCAACATAAACACAAACAACATCTTGTCCTTTTTGGTTAATAATTGTATCTAGAGCAATAGAGGTTTTTCCAGTTTGTCTATCACCAATAATTAATTCACGTTGACCTCTACCAATTGGAATCATAGCATCAATGGCAGTAATACCAGTTTGTAATGGCTCACAAACAGATTTTCTACTAATAATACCAGGAGCCATTGATTCAATAAGACGTGTTTCTGTTGAAGCTGCTTCACCTTTACCATCAATTGGTATAGCTAAAGGATCTAAAACTCGACCTAATAAGCTATCCCCTACTGGAATTTGAGCAATTCGACCTGTTGCTTTTACTGTACTTCCTTCTAAAATTTCTCGGCCATCACCCATAAGAACCGCCCCAACATTATCATTCTCTAGATTTAATGCGATCCCAATTGTACCTTCATCAAATTCTAGTAGTTCACCAGCCATTACTTCATCTAGTCCATAAACACGAGCAATCCCATCCCCAACCTGTAATACAGTTCCAATAATATCAATATTTAAATCGGTACTATAATCTTCAATCTGTTTTCTAATAATATTACTTATTTCATTAGGGTTTGTCATAAGATACTCAATTTTTTTTTCTTCCGTGAATAACAACTTTAAATTACAGAAAAAATAAGATGAAACAATTTTATTCTTTACTTACAATAAAAACTAGAGAAACATCTTTAAGTAAATGATTGTTATAAGTTTTAATTTAATAAATTTATTTCCATTTGTTTTGCTAAGCTTTCTAATTCTCCACGTAGACTTAAATCAATAATTTTAGAATCAACTTTAATAATAAAGCCACCTAAAATTTCTTTATCCACACGGAATGTTACATTGATCTTAGAGTAATAAACTTTAGAAGTTGTAAATTCAGGCCCTAATAATATTTTAAGCTTTTCTATTAGTTGTGTTTTTTGTTCTTTGCTTAAGGTAGAGGCAGAATAAACCTCAACAAATTTAAGACAAACAAAATCATAAGCTTTATTTAAAAAAGTTTGGGTAATGATTTGAAGAAAACCTATTCTTTTTTTATCCACTAGAAGCATTAAAAAATTTTTTGTTGTAGAACTTGTTTTTTTTGATAAACACTTTTCTAAAACATTTTTTTTATCCTTATTTAGAATCAAAGGATTAGCTAAATATTTTTCTAATACTGGAGTTAATTTTAATATTGTTAATAAATTCTCCATATCAAAAATAATTTGAAAGAAAACTTGAGTATCAGCATTCTCTTCTTTTAAATACAAATTTAAGCCTAATTGTAATAAAGCTTCTGAATACGGATTTGCTATTTTTGAACCAAACATTGTGTTAGCCATTTTTAGTCTCCTAATTGCATTATTTTCCTATTTACAATAGCAGATTGTTCCACTTTTCCTAATTGTTTTTGAAGTTTAAAAATAACACGGTTTAATGCTTTTTTTGAAACTTCCTTAATAACATCATTGAAAATTTTATTCTCTCGATTACGCAAAACTGCTATTGCTGCTGTAAACTTTTTAGAAAGATCTTCTTTTCCTTGATCCCATTTAAGTTTTAAAACATTCTGCTTTGTAACTTCCATTTGATGATTTATCTCTTTAATGATGATATCCATTTGTGCCCACTGTTTTTTAGCTTCAGTATAACGTTTGTTAGAATCTGCTAAACGAGTTTCTGCATTTTGTATATCGTCTACAATTTTTTTTTTACGCGCTGTAAGATTTTCTGTTAAAAAGTTTTTAATCACAACAAAAAGGATTACCAGTAACAAGATTATATTTATAACATTTGTTTCAAATATATCCGTATTTAATGCTACTCCAAAATTTTCACTTGATGCAAAGTACTCTAGATAACTTTTCATTTTTTTATTAATTAATTAATATTTGTAAATTTTCATAGGTGCTATTTATTCTTAAAAAGGAAAAGTATATTTAAGTAAGAAGCTTTGCCATAATTTGACTACTTAAAGAATCAATTTCATTATCGAAGCTTGTTAATATGCTATCCTTGTTATTTTCAAAATTTTCAGTTGTTTCAATTAAAAATTTATCAATAAAGAGTTGAGAAGACTTCATTTTTTCCTCTAAAATATCTTTATAGAGTTTTTGATAAGTTAATAAATCTAATTTAGCTGCTTTACGCGCTTTGGATGTTTTCGCTTCATATTTTACATTTAATTGGTTAGACTTTGTTAGTACACTTGTAGCTTCATCTAAACTTTTTTTAATATAAAGATTTCGCTCATCAATAGTATCTAAAAGAGGCGTATATAAGATAAAATTTAAAATGAACATAAAAAGTACAAATTGTAATGCTATAATTGGCAATGTACCATCAAAATCAAATAGTCCTCCAGTTTTTTCGGTTCCTATTATTAAAATGGAGTTATAGTTATAAAACATCTTTTAGTTTTAGTATTAAAAATAAAATTTTTGTGGGGAAAGGATAACTGATTGATAGTAATAGCCAAGACGTTTATAATTATATTATAATTATATATTGAAGACGTCTTAGCTATTGTTTATTAACTAGTAAATGGGTTTGCAAATAATAAAGCTAAAGCTACAACTAGCCCATAAATTGTTAAGGCTTCCATAAAGGCGAAACTTAAAAGTAACGTACCACGGATTTTATTTTCTGCTTCTGGTTGACGAGCAATACCTTCAACAGCTTGACCAGCGGCAGTACCTTGACCAATTCCAGGCCCAATCGCAGCTAAACCAACAGCAAGACCAGCAGCTATAACGGATGCAGCAGAAACAATTGAATCCATATAATTTATTCATGGGTTAGATAAGAAAAAATTAACAAATTTCTAATAGATTCCTTTAAATATTAAAAATACTAATATAATACTTAATTAGAATTAATGTCCTTCAACAGCCTCAGCAATGTAGGCACCAGCTAAAGTTGAAAAAATTAAGGCTTGTACTGAACTAGCAAAAACCCCTAAAAGCATAACCGGTAAGGGCACAATCAAAGGAACTAATAAAGCTAAAACAGAAACAGTTAATTCGTCTGCTAAAACATTACCAAATAGTCGAAAACTTAATGAAAGAGGTTTTGTAAAATCCTCTAAAATATTAATTGGTAATAAAAGAGGTGTAGGTTCTATATATCGTTTAAAATATCCAAACCCTTTTGTACTTAAACCTGCATAAAAATACATAAATGATGTTAATAAAGCTAATGCTACTGTTGTATTTATATCATTTGTTGGAGCTCCAAATTCACCTTCAGAAAGCTTTATTAACTTCCAAGGGATTATGGCACCTGCCCAGTTACAGCCAAAAATAAATAGAAATAAAGTACCAATAAACGGTAACCATGGTCGGTAAGCCGTTTCACCAAGTTGGTTTTGAGCGATATCTTTAATAAACTCAACAACTGACTCCATAAAATTTTGCCAACCGTTAGGAATTATATTTTTATTTGAAGTCCCTAAAAACGAAAATAAAAGTGTTAATAATATTACAAAAGAACTAACGATTAATACTTGGCCATGAAAAGTAATATCATTTAATTCCCAGTAGAGATGTTTTCCAACTTCGATATCTGATAAAAAGATTAATGAGTTCAAATGAATAAAATTAGTACTTCCCAGAATATTCATATTTAATTTTAGTAAAGAGATAAATTATAACACCTTATGCAAAAATACGCATACAGATGAATGCTATGGAACCAAAATTAAAATAATTATAGTTTAAAATACCTAAAAAAGAAAAATTTTAAATAGAAAACTTTTCTATCATGTAATGACTATTTAGGACCATAAAAGTTTATCCAGTTGGCTATCTTTGAAAATAACCTCTGAATGTTTTTTTTGGCTTCTAGATAATAAGATATGATACTAGCTTCCTAGTGTATAACGAGTAAATCTCTTAATTTTAATATTTTCACCAAAAAGAGTGATTTTTTCTTTTATTAATTCATCAATTGTAATATTTGAATCTCTAATAAATGCTTGATCAAGTAAACTTAAGGTTTTCAAGGTTTTTTCAATTCGTCCCAAAATAATTTTTTCTTTAATTTCCTCAGGTTTATTCATTAAGTCTTGTTTCTCTGATTCAATTTCTTTTTCTGCAAGGAAAAATTTTTCTGGTATTTCATTAGTATTGACATAAAGAACATCAGGCGAAGCTGCAATTTGCATTGCAATATTTTGAACTAACTCTTGAAATTCTTCACGACGTGCAACAAAATCTGTTTCACAATTAACTTCAACCAAAACTCCAATTTTTCCACCCGCGTGTATATAACTATTTACAACCCCTTCAATAGTTTTTCTATCAACTTTTTTATCCGCAGCAGCCAAACCTTTCTGACGTAAAGTCTTAACAGCTTCTTCAAAATCACCATTTGTTTCTTGGAGAGCTTTTTTACAATTCATCATACCAGCACCAGTTTTTTGTCGTAATTCTTTAACTAGCGCTGAACTAATTTCTAAAGTCATAATAATATTTTATCCTCATTTTTAATGTTTTGATTAATTTTTGAACTTCTTTTCTAAATTTTTAGAGAATTTTGTTGTCCTAAACAAATACTATCTGCTATATTTTTAATAATATATTTTATTGATCTAATCGAATCATCATTACCAGGGATTGGTATTGTAGCCAAATTTGGGTCACAATTTGTATCAAGAATCGAAATAATAGGAATATCTAAAGAAAGTGCTTCTTGAATAGCAATAATTTCACGTTTTTGGTCAATTATTACTAAAATATCAGGGATTTTTTTCATTCCCTTCACACCATTAAAATATTTTTTAAGTTTTTCTAATTCTTTTTTTAAATTTGATGCTTCTTTTTTAGGCAAATTATTAAAAGAGTTTAATTTTTCTTGTTCTTCTAATTGGTTTAAACGATCGATTCGACCTTTTATAGTTACCCAGTTTGTTAGCATGCCACCCAACCAACGGTGGTTTACATAAAATGCACCACATTTTTGAGCTTCAATAGCAATTAAAGAAGAGGCTTGTTTTTTTGTGCCAACAAATAAAAAAGTTTGGTTTTTTGCTGATGCTTTTTTACTAAAATCGCAAGCTCGTTTTAAAAATTCAGTTGTCTGAATTAAATCTAAAATATGTATCCCATTACGTTCTGCATATATATAAGGAAACATTTTTGGGTTCCATCGATGAGCTTTATGTCCAAAATGTACACCTGCATCTAAAAGTTGAGCCAATTCAATTTTAGCCATAGAAATAATAATCCTTTTTATTTTTAAATATTGTATACTTAACTCTTTTACTTAAAAGATTTTTCTTAAATAATAATTATTTTTGTATTCATTTATATGATAACTAGTATAGCAGACTTTTAACCTTTTAATTCTAACTGGAAAAAAAAAGAAAAGATATTTAATTATTATACTTAAATTTTATTAATTTTTTTAATTTTGTTTGTTTCATTTTTAATTGTTTTTTTAAACTTAAATTATCTTTTTTCGTTATTAACTTTTCTGGTAGTAAAACTTTATTAAAGGTAATATCTTGATTAGCATAGAACCCTGTCCCTGCTGGTATTAATCGTCCTGTTATGGCATTCTCTTTTAATCCTCGAAGCCAATCAGTTTTCCCTTGAATAGCTGCTCGTGTTAAAACTCTTGTTGTTTCTTGGAAACTTGCTGCAGCTAAAAAACCATCGGTTTTTAAAGAAGATTTTGTAATCCCTAATAAAATAGGACGGAATCCTAATTTATTACTATTTTTAATACAAAGATTAATATATTGGGCTTGATCTAAATCTATAATATCACCAGGTAAAAAATTAGTTTTTCCTGGGTATTCTATATAAACTTTATGAGTCATTTCTCTAACAATTAACTCTACATGCTTACCTGAAATTATAACCCCTTGGGAAATATATATGGCTTGAACAGATGTCAATAATAACGTTTGTAATTTTTTTAAACTACGATAAGCTGACTCATAAATAGATAATGTCCCTAAAGAGCAAAAATATCGGAAATATACATGAAGAAGAGTATGCGGGTTTAAAGGACCTTCAGTTAATGGTTGTCCTACGCATATAGATTCAGAATTTTTAACTAATAATCTTTCAGAACGTGATGCTATATAATAATCATAACTTTTAGAGGGTACTGTGCTAATTAAAATGAGATTAGAAGTATACTTAATTGATTTAATAAAACCTTGTCTGGTTGCAAGAAGAGCTTCAGTTTTAGGCTTACGAGCCTCTAAAATATTGTCAATTTTTGGTAAACCTTGTACTATATCACCAGTTTTTAGTCGTTCGTAGACTAATTGTCCAAAATTTTCTTGTCCCTTAATATAATCACCAGGTATTTTTCGAATTAAAGCTCCTGTAGAAAAAAAATAAGGTTGACCTAAATGTAAAGCAATTTTATTCCCTACGACTTGCTCCATTAAACCAGAATTTTTAATAAGTACATTATTATTGAAAAGTTTGTTTACTTTTAAAAATTGATTTTGTTTATAATTATGAGTAAAACTATCTAAAAAAACCTCTTCATAATCGGACTTTGTTGTTAATAAGATATTAGACTTTATGTTATTCCGTTTTATTTTTACACTATAAATAAAATTATCAAATGGGAATATAATATCAAACGAACCAATAACGCTATAAGGGTCAATAAATTGTTTTTCCTCTACAAGTAAATTTAAAGATACGTCCGTTTTCTTTATTTCTTTTGGTATTACGGAATCAAAAAGAAAAGTTTGTGAATAAATTAAATTAGCTTGGCCATAGGAATTCTTTTTTTGTGGTCCTTTATACTCAAAGATTAATTCTGTATCATTTGATTGAAGCGAATAATCAATTGTTAATGGAGAATCAACAAATTGTATTGGGTAATCAATTTTAATTTGTTGACCAGATGCAACTTGTAAATTAAAATTTTCAACTAATAGATTGAGAGGTGCAAAACAATTTGATTCAAAAATTTTAACTGAACGTTCATTTGTAAACTCATAACGAGTTATAGGGCGAATATATAAATAAGTCTCATTATTAATCTCTTCAAACTCTAGATAACTTAAAACTTTAACTTCAAATTTTTCTAATATTAACTCTCCAGGATAATACACCTGTTCATTAAATTCTTTAAGTAACTTTGGTTTTTTGTCCAATAGGTATCTCTTCCCTGGCTTAATACTTATATATTTAATTCGTTTTTCAACTTCAAAATCTATAAAGCCTTCTATATTAGTAAGGTAGTTAGGAAAGATTTCTATATCTTTTTTTACATAGTCTCCCTTTTTAAACTTGAAATCTTTTTTATTTGAAGTTGTTTGAACTACAGCTTCTGGTATATAAAAAATTGTTGAGCCTGCCTTTAATTTGTTCGTCAAATTATCACCCAACTGCTGACCAAATAAGCTTGGTTTATAAAAATTTGAAATATAGAATTTACCACCAGTTTTTGTTTTATATTTCTTATTGTGTAAGAAACCCAAAGAAAATAAGCGGTTATTAAGTAGTTCTGGTTTTAATACTATTTCATGAGTATGGGATAAATAAACTTTACATTTAGTAACCTCAATATTATTTCGCTCTATGAATATCTTGAAATTATTTAACCCATAAGAACAGTTTTGGATACTTAGACTGTTTATTTCTTGGGTTAATTTATTTCTAGATAAATGAATAAAACCACCTACATTCGTAACCATTTTTGATTGGGCTATAGCTTGGTTTTTATAAATTTTTTCTAATTTCCTTACTCTTAGATTGGTATTAAATGCAATGCTAAAAACTTGACCGGATAAAACCCAAAAAATATAATTTTTTTTACTTCGTTTACTAAAATTTTCATTGACTGATGTTTGTGGAAAGCCATCTTTTTCAAGGAATATTTCACCTGGTTCTTTTGCACAAATATATTTAATCTCTTTCTCAGCTAAATTTATTTCTTTTATTTTCGGGGCAGCTTCAAATAATACTTGATTACGTTTAATGTAATTATTATTATTTACAAGGATTATCGTACGAGCTTCAACCCGCACTTTTACTATTTCATTTGCATAATTGATTATTGCTAACCAAGATTGATTTTCACTTACTACAGCATCTTGTCCATAATTAGTACGGTAAGGACTAACTTTTAACTCTGGCAAAAAATTTATATAACCAGAACATTGAGCACGTCCCTGGCGAATTAATTCACTTGTGAAGATTCCTCCTGTATGGAAAGTTCTCATAGTTAATTGTGTTCCAGGTTCACCAATCGACTGTGCTGCAATTAAACCAACTGTTTCACCTAATTCTACTAAAGTCCCTAGTGCTAAGTTCCAGCCATAACACTGTTGACAAACTGCTCTTCTACATTCGCAGGTTAATGGAGATCTAATCAATACTTTAATAATTTTGAATTTAATTAATTCATCGATAAGGGGTGACGTTATTTGTTCATTCCTTAAAGCAATAATTTCCTTACTGCCTGGTTTAAAGATTGTAGACGCTAGAACACGACCGTTAAGAAGTTCTTTAAGGGACAAAAACCCCTTTTCATCTTTTTCTACGTCTTCTTCTAAAAAAATACCTCGCTCAGTCTTACAATCTAATTCACTGATTATAATACTTTGAGCTACTTCAACAAGTCGTCGTGTTAAATACCCCGAATCCGCCGTTTTTATTGCAGTATCGACTAAACCTTTCCGAGCACCATAAGAGGAAATAATATAATCTGTAATTGATAGACCTTCTCGGAAATTTGCTCCAATAGCCCGGTCAATAATTTTACCGTTTGGATCTGACATTAAGCCTCTCATACCGACTAATTGTCGAACTTGTGCAATATTTCCACGTGCACCAGAAAAGGCCATAATATACACTGAGTTCAAAGGATCATTCTTTTTAAAAAATTCTATTAACCGATCTTTTAATTCTTCACTTGTACTATTCCAAATGTAAATAATTCTCTGAAAACGTTCTACTTCTGTGATCTCACCATTATTCGCTTGTGATTCTGCTAAAAAAACATCATTGGATGCAATTTCCATAAGAGCAGTTTTAGCAGGTGATATTTTTAAATCTTCAATACTTATAGAAATCCCAGATTTTGTAGCGTATTCAAAGCCTATTTCTTTTAATTGATCGACAAAATAGGCAGCTTTTCTCTGACCATAATTTTTAAATGCCCATTCAATAATTTTCTTTAACTCTTTTTTATTGATTATGTTATTAGAAAATATTTTTGATTGTTTTAACATTTTATTATACCTCCTATTTATTTAATATATCATTAATGCACTGGTTAAAAATAATACGACCAGGTGTAGTTCGAATATATTGGACTAATAATTGCCCGTCTTTTGTCTCTTTACGTTGTAAATTATTATAAATATGAAGAATCTGCTTATTGGCTAGAACAATAGTTTTTAAAAATTTTAGTTCAGTATCTAAGGTAATATCCTTTGGACACCTAACCCAAATAGAGGAGTGCAGCTGTAGTTGTTTTTGCTCATAGGCTGAAATTACTTCATTAAAATTAGAGAAATAATTGTTTGAACCTTTTAAGCCCATTCGGTTTTTTGCTGTTAAGTAATAAAAACCTAAAACCATGTCTTGCGATGGTTGAATATTTGGCTCACCAGTAGAGGGAGACAAAAAATTATTAGGAGCCAAAAGACATAATCTTGTTTCCAATTGGGATTCAAAAGATAGAGGAATATGTACTGCCATTTGATCACCATCAAAATCTGCATTAAAAGCTGGGCAAACAAGAGGATGTAACTGAATAGCTCTTCCTCTAACTAATACAGGATCAAAAGCTTGTACACCTAAACGATGAAGAGTAGGTGCCCGGTTTAAAATAATAGGATGTTTTCTTAATATTTCCTCTGTTAAATACCAAATAAAGGATTGGTTACTATAAATAATCTTTTTAGCCTTTTTTATTGAATGAGACAAACCCTGGGAAAGTAATTTATAAATAATGAATGGCAAAAATAACTCGATTGCCATTTCGTATGGTAACCCACATTGATTTAACTCCAATTGAGGACCTACAATAATAACAGAACGCCCAGAATAATCTACCCGTTTACCTAATAAGTTTTGACGGAATCGTCCTTGTTTACCCTCAATAATATCAGCTAATGATTTTAATGGACGTTTATTTGCATCTAATACTTTGGAACCTCGTTTACCATTATCAATCAGTGTGTCAACAGCCTCTTGAATCATTCGTTTTTCCGTTAGAATAACAACACTCGGTGCATGTACTGATAATAATCGTTTTAACCTTTTATTTCGGATAATGATTTTTCGGTAAAGTTCATTTAGGTCTGAAGTCGCAAATCTTCCATTATCCAATTTTACCATTGGTCTAATACCAGGTGGAAGAACAGGAAGAAAATGTAACACCATCCATTCTGGTCTTGTATTAGTCGTTAAAAAATTTTCAAATATACGAATTCTTTTAATTGCATCCTCTACTGCTTTTGTAACATTAGAACAAAACATTATGTTACGGTTACTTGCAATCTCTGCTTTTAAATCAATTCGTTTTAACCTATCATATAAAATTTCTGCACCTTGACGTTTTTTACCATAAACAAAACCTTCACCCTCTGTATCATAAAAAAAATCATCATATTTTGAAACATCCTGATCTTGCTCAGGTTCCTTCCCATTATAAACAACACCTTCAAGTTTAGTTATTGAAGAATCCAAGATAGTAGATAAAAAACTAGGTGATCCTTTTAAGTACCAAATGTGTACAACTGGTGATAATAAATTAATATAGCCCATTCTGTGTCGACGTACTCGAGATTCTGTTAACTCTACACCACAAATTTCACAAATTAACGTATCTGGTTCTTTGTGTTTATAACGACCACAAGTACATTCCCAATTTTTGACAGGACCAAAGATTTTTTCACAAAACAACCCACCTTTTTCAGGTTTATGAGTTCGATAATTAATCGTTTCAGGTTCAGTAACTTCACCAACTATCTCTCCGTTAGGTAAAATTTTTTCAGCCCACTCTTTAATACGTTCGGGTGAAGCTAAATTAATTTTAACATACTCAAATTGTTGTTTTATCTTTTTCATAATTTTATACAAATAAATATTTTTATAACTTTGAAATAAACTCAATCTTTAGAGTAATTTAGATTTAACAAGAGTTAACAGGTTAACTTTATAGGATGCCATTTCTCCATTATCTAATTTACCAATTTGATGGGTCGTAATATCTAATCCTAAAGCATTTAATTCTCTTAGCAATACTTTAAAGGACTCAGGAACACCTGGTTCAGGTATTGGATGACCTTTAATAATGGCGTTAAATACTTCATGTCGCCCGTTAATATCGTCAGATTTTATAGTTAGTAATTCTTGCAAAGTGTAGGCTACCCCAAAAGCTTCTAAAGCCCAAACTTCCATTTCTCCAAATCTTTGCCCACCATGTTTTGATTTTCCCCCTAATGGTTGTTGAGTGACCAATGAATACGAACCAGTGGAACGCGCATGCATTTTTTTATCAACTAAATGAATAAGCTTTAAAATATAAGGCTTTCCAACAAGAATAGAATTATCAAAAATTTCACCAGTTCTTCCATCTGTTAATAATATTTTACCAGGAGAAGACTTATTAAAAAGCCAAGATTTATTAGTTTTTTTAGCAGCTTTTCTCAAAGTTTTATTTATTAAGATCCGTGAAGCATTCGGTCTGTACATTTCATCAAATGGAACTACTTTAAATCTACGATTTAAGTAATCTCCAGCAAAGCCCAATAGACATTCAAAAATTTGACCTACATTCATACGAGAAGGAACACCTAAAGGATTTAAAATAACATCTACTACTGTACCATCAGGTAAAAATGGCATGTCATGTATTGGAATTATTTTTGAAATAACACCCTTATTACCATGTCGTCCTGAAATTTTGTCACCAATCCGAATTTTTTTAATTTGTGCTATAGATATACAAACCCACTCGTATACACCAGAAGCTAAATTATCTCCTTTTTCACGGGAAGCTGTTTGTATTTCAATAACTCGTCCGGAAATACCATTTGGTACTCGTAAAGAAGTATCTTCTGGTTCTGGTGATTTGATATTGAATATTGCCCTTAATAATTTACTCTCTGGTAATTCTTCATCCTCTACTATAGGAGTAATCTTACCAACTAAAATATCACCAGCATTAACAAATGTTCCTTTTTTTATTATACCATTTGTATCTAAATTACATATAGCATCCACATCAATATTTGGGATCGATGTTGTTATTTCTTCTACACTTGCGCTATCGTCCACAAGTTGCAGTTCATATTTTTCTATATGAATTGAAGTAAAAAGATCCTCTTGAACTAATCTTTCACTAACTAGAATAGCGTCTTCGTAATTATAACCTTCCCAAGGCATATAAGCAACTGTTAAATTTTGACCTAACGCAAGCTCTCCTCCATCAGTCCCAGGTCCATCAGCAATAATTTGACCAGGCTTTACAATTTCACCCGTCCAAATTAATGGTTTTTGATTAATTATAGTTTCTTGGTTTGAACGACGGTATTTATCTAAAAAGTAAACTTTAGAACTTCCAATATTTTTATTATCAAGTATTATAATACGGTCTGCCGAAACAGAATCAACAATTCCATTTAATAAATTTATGATTACTACTTGGGAATCTGCTGCTATTTGGTGTTCAATACCTGTACCTATAATAGGTTTTTTTGGATATAATAAAGGAACCGCTTGTCTTTGCATATTTGAACCCATTAATGCTCGGTTAGCATCATCGTGCTCTAAAAATGGTATTAAAGAAGCCCCTATTGCTAGAATTTGTATAGGAGAAACCGCTATAAAATCAACACTAACAGAGTCAACAATTATAAATTCATTGTAAAATCTTACAGGAACTGAAGTAGTTTGGAAAAATTCATCTTTTGTTAATAAAACATCCCCAGATGCAACTTTATATATAGTTTCTTGTTCCGCAGTTAAATAAATTGGCCCTAATTCTCTTAATACTTTTCCCTTATAAACACGGAAAAAAGGAGTTGTTATGAAACCATAATTATTAATTTTCGCATGTGTTGCTAACGATGCAATTAAACCAGCTTTTTGTCCCTCAGGAGTTTCAATTGGACACAAACGCCCATATTGTGTTGGGTGAATATCTCTTGCCGCGAAGCTCACATGTTCACTATTTAAACCTCCAGGACCTAATGAACTAATTCGACGTTTATGTGTAAGTTGTGCGAGAGCATTTATTTCATCAAAATATTGTGATAAAGGACTTAAGCCAAAAAATTCTCTTATGACAGAAGTTAAAACTTTTGCATTGACTAAATCATTAGGCATTAAAGTTTCTTCTAACGGTATTTCTTCTTCAAAACTTTGGTTAGCTTTCCCTTTGTTGTTCGTTTTAATTTTTATATCTCTAGATTTTTTATCTATAGTACCCCTTTTTGTTTTTTTAACACGGAACATCTCAGGTGTTAATTTTTCATCGGTAGTAATTTTTTTTCTTAGTCGATTAAGAGCTACGCGTACTTGTAATTGTAAAAGCTCACCTACGGAACGTACTCGTCTATTTTCTAAGTTGTCTATATCATCAAGCTTTTCATTATAAGAACTAATATGAATTAGCTTATCAATAGCTTTTAGAATATCTAATGAAGTTAAAATTCGTATATTTAATGGTAAACTAATCCCTAATTTTTTATTAAGTTTGATACGGCCTACTTCCCCAAGATCATATAGACTCTTATTTAAAAGGCGTTCATTTATAAGTTCACGTATTCGAAAAACTGACATCAGCATACTTTTATTATAACTTCCAAAAGTGGCCTTATGAAACATTTTGTCATAAATAACTGAATTCAAGGATTTAACACTTTTTCTTAAGAATTCATAATTTTGGACTGTTTGATAAATTTCATGCTCCTCTAGAGAAAAGCCGACTAGAAACCAATTTATAGGGATTTTATATTGCTTATCAAATTTAACCCAAATTAAATTATATTCTAATTCAAAAGTTAACCAAGAGCCATGTTTTGAAATAATTGTTCCTTCATAAAAAACTTTTTTCTCTTTTTGAATACGTTTATAATAAATACCAGGACTTCTAATAATTTGACTAACAATTACCCTTTCGCATCCATTAAATATAAAAGTACCTTTCTCAGTCATAAGAGGTATTTCACCAAAAAATACTCGTTCTTTTTGGGAAAAGTCTTCTGATTGTACTGAGCCGTTTTTCACCGTTTCGTTTTTTTTCAGCGACATTAGAACATAAACTCTTAAGTTATAATTCCCTTTTTTCTTTAGAGCATTTAAAATAGCAAAACTAGGATAATAAATTTTATATTCTTGCCCATAAATTATTAATTCAATACCACTTCTTTTATTTAATATTGAAGGGCAATTTGTTAACTCTTCAGATAATCCTTCTGTTAAAAACCAACAAAAACTTATCCGTTGAACTTCTGACAAATCTGGTAAAATTATCGGGAATTTTTGCTTTCTATTCTCTAAAATATCTTTCATAATATATTTAAGTTATATATATATATATATTTTATATCTAAACGGGATATTGAAAATAAATTGAAGATTAAACTATTAATTTAATGTAGGGAAAGTTTTTTTAAATAAATTTGTTTTTTTTCTAATAGCGTTATTCTTATGAAGAATTTTTTTTTTAACTGCCTTATCAATCTGACTTACAACTGATGAAAAAGAAGCTCGAAGTAAAGTTTGGTAATTAGGCTTCTCCTCTCCCACATTAGATGCTTGTTCACTAGAAGCCTTAATCAGGTTTAAATGTTTTTTTTCATGACTTTTTATAAGAGATTTATAAGAATTGTTCTGGATACGGTTTCTTTTATTAATTTTTATACGTTTTTTCGACGATTTAGTATTTGCCATCTTTTGTTATCCTTAATAAAAATAATATATTAATGTATAACATTATTATATACTAATATAATATTTTTAAGCAAGTTGTATACAAAATTAAATATTTAGTTATTAGAGTTGTTAACAATACCAATACTACATTAAAGGAGAGAGTCGGATTCGAACCCACGGAACGCGTAAACGTTCATCTGATTTCAAATCAGACGCAATCGACCATCTCTGCCATCTCTCCTATTGATTTTGTTAATAAATAGAGCATAATTATATGCTCTATTTTAAATATAAGTTTTTACCTATTCATACTTACGAGTCTATAAGAAAAGGTAATAGTTCGTCAAGTTAAACTAAGATGAATTAAATATTTATAATAAATTTTATAATAAAAAAACACTAGTCCTGTTAATATGGTTATATAAAAATCTGATATTGATATTGATATTATATTATCATATTTCTTATTTCCATTTTATAGAAGCTGGGTTAGGGTTTTTTCCGATAGAGAAATCTCTTTTCCCTACTGGAGTTCTGCCTTCATTTGATGTTTCAGGAAAAACACCATCTTTTGGATGTAGAAATTGTATTTCGCCACCTGGGAAAATTCTATAAATTTTGTAATCCTTTATCTTTAATTTTCGTAATTGAGTACCTAAAGCAAGGCATTGTTCTTTACGAGCAAGATATAAAAGATTTTGACCTAAAAGCATTAATGCTGTACCAGCAGTTGGCATTTCAAATAGCTGTTCTGTAGTAGAGTTCCAAGTAATGACATATTTTTCTTCAAATTCTGCTGAACGTAACCAACCACCAGTACTACCACCGAAAACAGGCATATATTTACTAGGATAAAGCGACATAATTATATGAATCTAAAATTAAATCTGAAAATTTAATAAGTTTATATAAATTCTAGCGGAGGCCGGATTTGAACCTGCGACTTTCGGGTTATGAGCCCAACGAGCTACCAAACTGCTCCACTCCGCAAAAAGCACCATTGACTCCAATATTTAGAGTTAATTAACTATTATTATTCGGGACGGCAGGATTTGAACCTGCGGCACCCTGCTCCCAAAGCAGATACGCTACCAAACTGCGCTACGTCCCGTAATTGATTGATATACCATTACAGCATATCAATATTAGTTTATTTATGTCAAGAAGGTTATATTAATTAAAACGTTTAAGCCGCAGCTTCTTTAGCAGCGTACATAATTTCTAACGTTATAGTTTCCATTTTTTGTTCTTGAGCAAACTTTTCAGTGTTTCGTTTAATCTTACCTCTAATAAATCCTGGAATTTTTGTTAATTCCGCCTGCGATTCTAAATTCCATTTTATTTCCGAATTTTGTGAAGTTACAGACAACCCTGCACTTAAAACTTCTTTTGTATCATGACCACCAAAAATTTCTAATAGATGATCTTCCATACCTAATGTGAAAGAATTATATATCAAGTCTGCAATTTGGTTCGCACCTTCATAACCAAGAAATGGTCTATAACTTAAAGGGAAATTTTGAATATGAACCGGTGCTGATATAACACCACATGGAATATTTAGACGTTTAGCAACATGTCTTTCCATTTGAGTACCAAAAATTACTGCCGGTTCGACTTTAGCTATTAAATCCCCAATTAAATTATGGTCATCTGTTATAACAATTTCATCACATAAATCACCTACTTCTTTTTCAAACCAAGATTTATCATATTTACAGTAAGTCCCAGCCCAAACAACATTGATACCCATTTCCTTTGTTAAAATTTTGGTCATAGCTGCTGCATGCGTAGAATCACCAAAGACTATTGCTTTTTTACCTGTTAAATTTTGGCAATCTATAGATCTAGAAAACCAAGCTGATTGAGAAACAAAACGTGTTTGTATATCAATGTATTTTTCAAAATTAACATCTGCTTTATTATCATTTAGAATATATTGGATTTTTCTAATGCAATTAGCTGTTTCAACTACGCCCATAGGAGTAGTATCAATAAAAGGCATATCGAATTCCTCTTTTAAGTATTCTGCTGTAAGTAAACCAATCTCTCTATAAGGAACTATATTAAACCAAGCTTTAGGTAAGTTTTTTAATTCTTGTACCGAAGCCCCTTCTGGTATAATGCTATTGATTTTTATATTTAAATCAGACATTAGGCGTTTTAATTCAGCAATATCATGTTGATTATGAAAAGCTAAATTGAAAGAGCCAATAATATTCACTGAAGGTTCTATTGTTTTAGTTGTATCTAATTGTTTAGTTTTTTGTGCTTTTCTTATATAAAATTGTACAATTTGCTCTAAAGTACGATCTGCAGCTTGCATCTCATTTACTCTATAATGATTCACATCCGCTAATAAAACATCAGCTTGTGTCTCAATTGAAGCACGGTTAACGAAATTTTGTAAATCTTCTTGTAAAATACTTGAAGTACATGTAGGAGTTAAAACAACTAAATCTGGTTTTTCTTCCTTATCTTTTCTACTAATATTGTTAACAACTTTTTCTTGTGATCCTCTTGCTAAAACATGTCTGTCAACAACACTTGCTGTTACAGCAGTGAAATCACGTTTTCTTTCCAGCATTGATCGCATAACATTAAAATAATCGTCACCTAAAGGAGCATGCATAATAGCGTGGACATTTTTAAAAGAACTTGCAATCCTAAGAGTACCAATATGAGCAGGACCTGCGTACATCCAATAAGCTAATTTCATAAGATATTATATTAGTTTAAATAATTATTTTAGAGTGTTCAATAGAAACACCCTCTAGGGAAAATAGGATTATAATACATTTTTTCAAATAAAGAACACCTTTTTAAAATACACCTAACATAAAGTAAAACCAATTGAGTCTTTTTCTAGATACTAAAATGTATTTTTAAAAATTTGTTCGTGCATGCAAACTATAATATCATAGACTGTTAGGGTCGATGCCCGAGTGGTTAAAGGGGGCGGATTGTAAATCCGCTGGTTTTCCTACGTTGGTTCAAATCCAACTCGGCCTATTAAATTTTTTGATAAAATCAAAAATTATTGATCTTATGGCCTAAAGAATAACTTAATAAAGTTATTTTTTAGGTTTTTTTGGCGCTTGATCTTTTCTAGTCCTATCCCACCAAATAAAATCAGGACCATCTCGACCTAAATGTACTTCAATTGCTTCACGCATAAAGGTGTTACCTTCATACTTACCAAAAAGAGCTCTTAAAAAACAAGGTATAAATATAACAACCCAAGCAAGAAAAGCTAATAATGCTGCTTCTGACTTATCTGCTGGATTTTTAACAAATACATTTGTAAAATTAATAAATAGTTCATGGAAAATACCTTGAAACGAGATAATTATTATACCATACATAATATTGAACCTAACAAACCTATCCTCTGGTATTTTATAACGTACTAAAATACCATACCCTACCAACAGATAAATAAAAGATAAGAATGGTACTTTTTGTATAATATTAACTGATTCTGCTATATAATTTGGTAAAAAAATCCTTACAAGAAAAGGATGAGTTTCAGCAATTAAAGGCATATGTGTATTTACTACATCTAAATAAGGTATGTAGTAGGCTAAAACCGAAAGAACTCTTTGACAAACTAAGCCATTAAAGGCCAAAAACCATTTTCTAGGCTTATTAAAATTAAATTTTTGTTCTAGCACAAAACCTAGTACCAAAAATAAAATAAAAATAAAGATTTCAATCCAATAGACACCGAAAAACAATTCTAGTACATTTCCTCTAAGATGATCAAACATCTTTTAGACCTCACTATTTTAATATGCTATAACTTAAAAATTTAAAAACTAAAAAAACCGATAAAACACAAAATTATATTTTACCTTGCATTTAATAATACAGGTATTTTGTATAAATGTCCAGTTGCAATTGATTAGTTAAAAAAAAGATTGTTTAAATTTTAAAAATTCAAGATTAAATTTGACTTTTGCACGATTTGTTTTTCCACCAGCAATAACTTTTGTTGGGAAATACAATAACCAAAATTCTGAAAAAGAAATATAACTGATTAGACTACTTACCATTAAAAATAAAAACCCAAAATAAATTAATTTAATCCCTGGGTCAGATTTAATTTGGATACCTGTAGAAGAAATTATATCAGTAAAATTAAAACTAATTAAATCGGTACTATAAATATTATCTCCTATATTAATAGTCTTTACAAATTTTCCATCATTATCATACAAACTAATTTGCCCTCGATGATCTTTAATAAGTAAAATAAAACTTTTTGTATCTTGTTTTGTGTTAGGTAAAGAGCTAATCCAAATTTTTTGATTAGAAGTATTAATTTTTGATATAGGTAATTGAAGACTTATACTAGAATTATCATTCTTAACATACTTTAATCTTAGACCTAATATCCCCCAATCAGTTTGGTATATTATTAAATCACTTAATAATAATGGGTTATTTACAGAAATAGTTTTTCGTTGGGTTTCCCCACCACGACCGTTTAAGACTGAAACATCGGTATAAAATTGTTTAATTGACCCAGTAGAGGTATATGTTGACCAAAAGTCATTAATACGGAAAGTTTTTTGAGGTATTGAAGAAAAAAAACCATTTTTTATAACATTTTGGATATGAAACACTTCAGTTTTGGGTATTAATTCTTGAGAGTTAAATCCTTTTAAAGCCCCTAATGTACTTCCTAGTAGTATACAAATAATACTTAAATGTACAATAATAGGACCAACTCTACTTATTAATCCCTTATAAGCATAAAAGCTATTCGATTGCTGGAAAAGGGAATATTCTTTTTTTAATAGTCCGTAGCTCAAATGGCTTGGAAAGACTTTAATTGACTTTATTTTAAAGGTTAACTTATTATATTGATTTACCTGTTTATAAAAATAGTATCTTCGAGAAAATTTTAAAGTTGGCAACTGTTGTAAAACTGTACAACAAGCTAACGACAGTCCCAAAAGACTAAGCAATAATAGAAACCACCACGTACTATAAATATTATCAAAGCCGAAAAAAAGAAGAATCTTCCAAAAAGGAATACTAAAAATTAAGGTTGGATAATTGTTTTGATAAAATGGGATTTCTTTACTTTGTTCGATAATAGAACCAATACTAGTTACTATCGCAATGGCTAACAATATTATTATAGCTAATTTTAAATTAGCCAAATATTTAAAAACACGTTTAATCATATTAATAATAGAATTTTAGATTAATAAACTTTAATAAAAATTTTTAAGCAACACGGATTTTTCCGGATGCTGCCCAATTTTGTATTAACTCTGTACGTAAAGGATCAATATCAAGAATTGGAATAGTTTCTTTGATAGCTATCAAAATATCATTAGTTGTAAATTCTCGCTGTTCACTAAATGCAACATACATCGCATCAATAATAGTTTGTTCAATTTCTGCTCCGGAAAATTTACGAGCACGCTTACTTAACTTTTTACTATCATAAGTTTGCCAAGTCTCCGGTCGAAAGCGTCTTAAATGAACTTCATAAATCAGTTTTCTTTCATCAACTGTTGGTATACCAAGAAAAAAAATTTCATCAAATCGACCTTTTCTTAATATTTCTACAGGCAAAGAATAAATATCATTAGCTGTAGCGATAACAAAAACGGGAAGAGTTTTTTCCCCTAGCCAAGTAACAAATGTAGCTAAAACACGTGTTGTTGTTCCGCTATCAAAATTTTGTTCAGAATCACTAAAAGCCTTATCAATTTCATCAACCCACAACACGCAAGGAGCTAATGATTCAGCAATAGCGATCATTTCACGAACTCTAGATTCTGATTCTCCTACAACCCCAGCAAATAATCTCCCTACATCCAAACGTAAAAGTGGTAATTTCCATTCATAAGCAACAGATTTTGCGATCAGACTTTTCCCACTTCCTTGCATCCCAATTATTAACACCCCTTTTGGTGTTACTAAACCATAATTTAATGCTTGCTCAGAAAATATTTCAGTTCTTGCATTTAACCATTTTTTTAAATTATAAGCTCCACCAACATCTTTTAATTTACTCTTAACTGACCAAAACTCTAGAAGCTCAGTTTGACTAATCACTTGACGTTTTTCTCTTAAAATTATCGGGATTGCATTCTGGTCTATTTGTTTATAAATAACAATAGCTTTTCCCAAAACTCTTCTAATTTTCTCTAAAGATAAACCTTGGCAAGCTTGAATAACTTTTTCTAATATCCGTTGAGATAAATTCCCTTCAACAGTCAAATTTTTATTCAAACGAGTTAATTCTGTTTTAATTTCTTTAGGTGTTGGTAAATTAAATTTTATAATTGTGATATGGTCTTTAAGATCATTTGGGATTTGAACTTCTGAATCAACAATAATAATAGTCTTGGGTTGGATTTTTAACAATTGTAAGATATTACGCAATTTTCTAGAAATTGTTAAGTCTTTTAAAAATCTCTTAAAATCTTTCAAAATAAAAATACTTGGAGTTCTTGAATTTATTTTTTCAATAAATTCTATAGCTTCCAATGGATTTCTTTTCCCAAACTCTTTTTTTATGGGGTTTAGTTTATAACCTTCAATAAAATCCCAAACGTATAGGTTACTATAACTTTTATTAATAATAGCATTCCGAATAGTATATTCTAATCGATCTTCCTCAATGGTTATAACATAAATTATAGGGTAACGGGCTTTTAATAAAATTAAAAGTTCTTCTTGAAAAGTCATAATAAAATATTTTTAATTTATATAAATTAATTTTCTATAAATCTATTGTCTAAATACTTAAATTTTTTCTTTTTTTTCGTCTACGATTATTTATTACTTTACAACCTTGCTTACTTTTCATTCGAGCACGAAAACCAGAGACAGCGACAACTTTTCTATTCGTTCCACCTAATGTTCTTTTTGTCATAATATTTTATTATATATTTTATTATAAATACTAAATGATGAAAGTATAATAACATAAATTAAAGAATTTGTACATGTATTTTCTCTTTAATTCTTTATCTTAATTTATATCTGTTAATATAATATTGGAAATAAAAATCTCAAATATAATTGAATCCCTACAATCTTTAAGAGTAAGATTTAAAAGGCTTGTAGCCCTCTCGTCATATTGAAGAAAAGGATCTTTTTGTGCATACGCTTCCCAACTAATAGCATCAAGTAAAAAATTCATATTTTCTAAATGCTTAAACCAAAAAAAATCAATATATTTAAAAAATATAAGTTGGTTGTATCTATCTAATACACGTGAATCTGTTGAGCATGAATAACGAAATTCTTTACAAGCATAACTTGCCCATAATTGCTCATAAAGAAATTTTTTTAATTTAGACAACTTATCCAAATTGTTATATATCATACCATTTGAAATAGATAAACGATTTAATAACCGAAGAATTTTTTTCGATAAAATAATATCTTTTCCTTCACGAGTCTGTGAATCCAGATAATCTATAAAATCGTCAAGAAACCCTTCACTAAATTCCATAACTAAATCACGCATAATAGTAGTAGAAAGTACTTTTTCACGCAAGTAATAAATAACTTTTCTTTGTTTATCTAGAACTTGGTCATATTTATTCAAGGTTTTTCGCTGGTCATAATAAAATCCCTCAACTTTTTGTTGAGCAGAATTTAAAGAATCTGATAAAAATTTAGAATCTAAAATTTCACTTTCAATTTTTAATTTTTGCATTGTTTCTTGTATTTTGTCACCACCAAAAACCCGAATTAATGGATCATTTAAGCTTAAAAAAAATCTAGAACTCCCAGGATTACCTTGTCTTCCTGCTCGACCCCGTAATTGATTATCAATTCTTCTTGATTCATGACGTTCAGTTCCTATAACATAAAGTCCACCTAAGGATTTTACAATTTCAGATTCTTCTTTTTGTTTTTCTTTATATTTAATTAATAATTGACTATGTAGATTAAAAATAAAATTTTCCAAAAGATTTAATTGCTTATTTGAAACTTCTAGAGATGCTAATAGTGTATCTAAGTTTTTTTGTAAATAACTAACTAATTTAGGACTTTTCTTTAAAGCCCTTTTTAATTTTCTTAAATCAATACCAGGAACAAAAAATTTTTTTTTTCCTAATAATCTTTTTAATATGAAGCGAGTAGATTCTAATGCTTTAAATTCAGGATTACCACCTAATAGAATATCCGTTCCTCTGCCTGCCATGTTTGTTGCAATAGTAATAGAATTCAAACAGCCAGCTTGAGCTACAATTTTGGATTCTCTGCTTACATTTTCTGGTTTTGCATTTAATAATTGGTGGGGGACCCTATATGTGTTTAATAGTTGAGAAAGTATTTCTGAATTTTGGATAGTTGTTGTGCCAACTAGAACAGGTCGGCCTGTAGAATACATCTTTAAGCATTCTTGAGCAATAGCCCGCCATTTACTTATTTCATCAATAAAAATAAAATCTGAATCATCTTTACGCTTCATCTTTTCATATGTGGGTAATATAGAAACAGGTAAATCATAAATATTTTCGAATTCTAATTCCTCAGTTTTAGCCGTACCTGTCATACCAGATATTTTTGGATACAGTCGGAAAAAATTTTGATAAGTTATCGAGGCTAAAGTTTCACTTCCTCTTAAATTTTGGATATTTTCTTTTGCTTCGATAGATTGATGTAAACCATCACCCCACTTTCTGCCTTCCATTATTCGACCCGTGAATTCATCAATAATAACAATTTGATTGTCTTTTAAAATATAATGAATATCGCGGAAAAAAAGATACCTAGCTTTTAAAGAATTTAAAATATAAGGAATCCATGGATCTTGGATACTATATAAATTATCAACTTTTAATAAAATTTTAGTACGTTTCAATCCTTGTTCTGTTAGACTTATTTTTTTTGCTTTTTCATCAATTTCAAAATGCTTTTTATCTTCTAAATACTTAGAAGCTTCATTGGCTTTAAAATACTTTTCTACCAATAAGTCTGAATCCCTTGATATAATTAAAGGGGTTCTCGCTTCGTCAATCAAAATAGAATCAACCTCATCGATAATACAGAAATTAAAAGGTCTTTGTACTAACTCTTTTTTATCCGTTACCATATTATCTTTTAAGAAATCGAAGACTAAATCGACATTCGTTACATATGTTATATCGCGGGAATAATTTATTTTACGATCTGCTATTGTCATATCCGATTGTATAAGACCCACTTCCAAGCCTAATAATCGGTGTATTTGACCCATCCATTCTGCATCACGTTTTGCTAAATAATCATTTATAGTTACTATATGAACCCCTTTACCAGCTAAAGAATTAGCTAAGGCAGGTGAAGTTGAAACTAAAGTTTTCCCTTCACCAGTTTTCATTTCTGCAATTTTACCATCATTTAAAACTAACCCTCCTAACAATTGTACATCATAATGTCTTAGATCAATTGTTCTTTTAGAGGCTTCTCTAGTTAAGGCAAAACTTTCAGCCAATGTTGTTTTATCCAAACTATCTTCTTTGGAAGTAAAATATTTTAATTTTGAAGTTCTACTTTTTAATTCATTATCACTTAAAGATATTAATTCTTTTTCAAGATCATTAATATAATTTAAGGTTGGTCGATACTCATCCCAAATACTATTGATTCGTGGAAATAATTTTATCATCTTTTATTAAATTGGATTAAGTTGGATTAAAATAAAAGCTTTAAAGGAAAATAAAATTTTCTTTTAAATTGTTTTTCTAAATTAAAAATTAAAGGATCAAAATATTAATCTGAACTTTCTTTTTAACTAAACCTAGTAATTTCGAGAATTACCAAGTGATTCTTTAATATCTTTAATACTTTGTAGTTAATTCTGCCATAAAAAAAATTAGTTAATGCTTAAAATATGGCTTTTAATAATATATTATTATTATTTTTGATTTCAAAACTATTTTTGTTTAGGAATTCCGTCAACTTTAAAATTAGAAGCTAATGGACTTGTAATATCACCTGTTGGTGCACTAAAGCTTCCCATTGCTACATTATTAAGTCGCAATTTTAACCAAGTAATAAAAGTTTTATCCACAGAAATAATTGCTGAGCATTCATTGTCTATTCTAGCTTGTCTTAATTTTGTTTGTAAATCAGTTAATTGGACAGATTCTAGAAATTTTGGTGATTGTACTAGCCAAAAATCTATATTTTTTTTAACTCTTCGATAATGTTGTACTCGCTCACGTAAAATTTCTTCAACAGGTTCAGCAACTAATAAAAATTCACTGCTTGCAACAATAAAATAATAAGTTGTTAAGGATTTAGGAATATTCACTAACATCTCCTTCCTTACGGATCTAAAATGATTAAAAAATCGTGGAACTAATTCTTTTTTAAATTTTGGTTGTTATTAATAATCTTTCAGAAATTTTTAATCTATCTGTTAATTTCAAAGTAGTTTATCATATCAAACCTGATATTGTCATTTTAAAAACTAATAAATTTCAATAATAAGCCACTTGCTTGTATAACTTTAATTACCCTGAGTTATAACTATTTTTTGCTTAAATTTAAAAAATTTGACCCTTTTAAAGGAGAACTTGATTGTGCAAACTTATATGGAATCATTTGTCCTGCTAAATAAGCTTGTCTACCTGCTTGAACAGCAAGGTTCATAGCTTTAGCCATAACCATAGGATTTTTTGCTTGTGCTATTGCAGTATTAATAAGAACAGCTTCGGCACCTAGTTCCATAGCAAGTGATGCCTCACTGGGAGATCCAATCCCTGCATCGATAATCACTGGTACTTTAGAATTCTCAATAATAATTTGAATATTATTTATACTTTGAATACCTTGTCCTGAACCGATAGGTGAACCTAAAGGCATAATAGTCGAACATCCAATATCCTCAAGATGTTTCGCTAACATTGGATCGGTATTTGTGTAGGGTAATACAATAAAGCCCTTTTTAACTAGAAATTCCGCTGCTTTTAATGTTCCTATTGGGTCAGGGAGAAGATATTTAGGATCAGAAATCACTTCTAATTTAATAAAATTATTTTCTTTTTGACCAATCCTTTTAGATAATTCACGGCCTAAAAATGCTAATCGAATAGCTTCTTCAGCTGTTTTTGCACCAGCAGTATTTGGTAATAACCATAACTTTTTCCAGTTAATTGCTGTTATTAAATTATCATTTTTAGAGATATTTAATAAATTAAGTCTTCTGATAGCAACTGTTACCATTTCACTTTCACTTTTTGCTAAGCATTCTACCATCTGTTTTAAACTCTTATACTTCCCAGTTCCAACAATAAGGCGAGAATTAAAAACTTTGCCTCCAATATTTAATTGGTCTTGTTTTAACATAATTTGATTTCGTTTGATTAGTACTATTATTATACCTTAATTTCTAGTAAAATTATTATTATTATTTTAAGTTTAACGAATTCGTAAAATATATACTTACATTATCATACAAATTTGTATATTTAGAAGCGAGTGACGCGATTCGAACGCGCGACATCAACCTTGGCAAGGTTGCGCTCTACCACTGAGCTACACTCGCAAATCAAATAGTAAGAAGTCTATATTAACTAATATAACATAATAACGATCCATCAAGAAATCCAAACCGAAAAGATTTCGAATAAGATATAAGATAGTATAAAGTAAAGTACTAACCTTATTTATAAATAAGGTTAGTACTTTACTTTATATAATGTCTTATTCGAAATCTTTTCGGTTTGGATTTCTTGATGGATCGTTAGATAAAAACCCAAATATAAAAAGTGAACTAAAACCCGTAACAATGGCATAAACAAATAGTTTTAAAAAATATAAACTAAGCATAAGAATCCTCCGATAAAATTATTTATTAATAATTATATATCAATTAGTAAGTATTAAGCAATTAAATTTATATATATAAACTTACTATCTAAATACTAATCATCAGTAAAATCTGTATCAATAACTGTTTCATCAGAATTTGTTTGTGGTTCATCCTTAACTTCTGGGTTAGCAGAAGCAGCAATTTCTTCTCCAATAGTTTGAGAAATTTTTTGTAGCTCCTCAAGTTTATTTTTCAGGTCTTCATTATCAAAATCATCATTTTGCAATATACCACGAATTGCTTTAATCCCTTCTATAAGAAGTTCTTTTTTCTCTGAAGATATTTTATCTTCATATTCTTTTAATTGTTTTTCATTTTGATAACAAACTAAATCAGCCTGGTTCTTCAAGTCGATTTTCTCTTTTTTCTCTTTATCTACTTTAGATGACTCTTCAGCATTTTTTATCATTTTCTCAACTTCATCTTTATCTAAAGTTGATGCATTCTGGATATTAATACGCTGTGTTTTACCAGTTCCCTTATCCTTAGCAGTCACAGATAAAATACCACTTGCGTTAATATCAAAAGTAACCTCAATTTGTGGGACCCCTCTAGAAGCTAATGGGATTCCTTCTAGTCTGAAATTACCTAAACTTTTATTATCTTTGGCTAGTTTACGTTCTCCTTGTAAAACCTCAATATCAACACTTTCTTGGTTATCTGTTGCCGTTGAAAAAGTTTCCGATTTTTTTACTGGAATTGTAGTGTTTCTAGGAATCATTACTGTCATTAACGACCCTAATGTTTCAACCCCTAAAGATAAAGGTGTTACATCTAATAATAGAATATTTTTAACTTCACCAGCTAGTACTCCACCCTGCACAGCTGCACCAATTGCAACAACTTCATCTGGGTTTACCGTCTGGTTTGCTTCTTTTTCTACTATCTTATACACCAAGTTTTGAACAGCTGGTATACGTGTTGAACCACCTACTAATACTAATTCATTAATTGTATTTCTATCCACACGAGCATCTTTTATTGCTGCCTCTACGGGTAATCGACAGCGGTTTATTAAATCTTCACAAAGCTCTTCAAATTTACCACGTGTTAATATTTCCTCTATATGTTTAGGCCCATCTTGATTTGCTGTAATAAAAGGAAGATTTATAGTTGTTTCAGACAGATTTGATAATTCAATTTTAGCTTTTTCAGCTGCTTCCGTTAATCTTTGTAAAGCCTGAGGGTCAGAAGCTAAGTTAATACCTTCTTCCTTTTTGAATTTTGCAAGGATAAAATCAACAATTTTTCTATCAAAATCATCTCCACCAAGTTTAGTATCACCTGATGTTGATAAAACTTCGAAAACACCATCTCCAACTTCTAGTAAAGAAACATCAAATGTACCGCCACCTAAATCAAAAATAATAACTAATTCATTATTTTTTTTTTCAAGACCATAAGCTAGTGAAGCTGCTGTTGGTTCATTAATAATCCTTTTAACTTCTAACCCTGCAATTCTTCCCGCGTCTCTTGTTGCTTGGCGCTGTGCATCATTAAAATATGCTGGAACTGTAATTACCGCTTCATTAATGGTTTGTCCCATGTATAAACTAACGTCATTGGAAAGCTTTCTCAAGATTTGTGATGAAATTTCCTCAGGACTAAACTGCTTATCCATGTTAGAACAAACAATTTTTACATTATCTTTATTATCACCTACAAGTTTATAAGAAACTTCTTTTGATTCTTTGCTTAGTTCACTGAATTTTGAACCCATAAAACGTTTGATCGATGAAAAAGTATTTTCAGGGTTAATAACAGCTTGTCGTTTAGCAATTTGCCCAACTAATAAATCTTTATTTTTAGTATAAGCAACAATTGACGGTGTTGTTCTTAATCCTTCGGTATTGTTAACTACTGTGGGTTGTCCACCTTCCATTACTGCTGCAACGGAGTTGGTCGTCCCAAGGTCAACTCCAAATATTTTACTTACATTAGCCATATAATTATTTCTCCGTAAATTTTTCTATTAAATAATAACATAATTTTAACCTGAAGTTAATAATCCTGTCAAGTGAGAAAAAACTATTCCTATAATTTGTAAGCCTTTTTAATAAAATTTTAGTCTATATTTGTAGGAAAGAGAGGGATTCGAACCCTCGGTACAAAGAATATTTGTACAATAGATTAGCAATCTAACGCTTTAAGCCACTCAGCCATCTCACCCTAAATATGACTCTGGCTGGATTTGAACCTGCGACCAAGGGCTTATGAGTCCCCTACTCTAACCACTGAGCTACAGAGCCTTACATTCTAATTATAGACTGTTCAACTTAACTTATCGAAAATTTTATTTACTCGACAAGTCCAAAAAGAATATAAAAAAATTTTATATTTATGCTTATTGACAAATAGACTATGGTCATGGCATATTATGTCCATAGTCTATTTAGATATGCCTAGGGGGGTTGTATCTCAATTTGGTTAGAGTATCACCCTGTCACGGTGAAAGTTGCGGGTTCGAGTCCCGTCAATCCCGAAATTATATTTATAATTAAGCTTAGTTTGTTTTATTATTACTTACAACAATACATTCAGTTGTTAAAATCATGCTAGCAATAGAGATCGCATTTTGTAATGCTGAACGTGTCACTTTTGCTGGATCAACAATACCATAATCAAACATATCCCCAAACTCATTTGTTTCAGCGTTATAACCAAACTCAAAATATTGTTCTTCAACTAAATCTGTTATAACGCTACCATTTTTTCCAGTATTTTCCGCAATTCTTTTAAGTGGCTCTTTAATAGAATCTGCTAAAATATAGGCCCCAATAAGTTGGTCATCTTTTAAATTTTGTTTAGCCCATAATTTTAATGGTGTTGATAGATGTGTTAAAGTTGCACCACCACCAGGTATAACACCTTCTTCAACTGCAGCACGTGTTGCGTTTATTGCATCTTCTAGTCGTAGTTTTTTGTCTTTCATTTCTGTTTCTGTCACAGCACCAACCTTAATAAGTGCAATCCCACCAGAAAGCTTAGCAATTCTGTCCTTCAGTTTTTCAATTTCATATGCTGATTCGTTCATCGCAATTTGTTTTTTTAACTGCTCACAACGATTTTTAATATTACCTAAATTGCCTTCAGTAATAATAGTAGTTGAATCTTTTGTAACAGTTATTCGTGACGCTTTACCTAATAACTCTAATTCAACACTATCTAAACGTAAGCCTAATTCTTCTGTAATTAAAGTTCCACCAGTTAATATCGCAATATCTTCTAATAGAGATTTACGAAGATCCCCAAAACCAGGCGCTCGGATAGCAACAACATTAACAATTCCTCTCAATTTATTAAGAACTAAAGTAGATAATGCCTCTTTTTCAATATCTTCAGCGATTATTAATAAAGGTCTTTTAGTAAATGCAACTTTTTCTAGGATAGGGATTAAATCTTGTTGAACAAGAGTAAGCTTTTTATTTGTAATTAAAATAAAAGGGTTATCGTATTCAACTTCAGCTTTTTCAGCATTTGTAATAAAATAGGGAGAAATAAAACCTTTATCTAATCTCATACCTTCCGTTATTGCTAATTCAATAAAAGTATTGTTACTTTCTTCCAAAGAAATAACTCCATCACGGCCCACAGTTTTTAAAGCTCTGGCAATCATGGATCCAATTTCTTTATCGTTACCAGAAGAAATTGTTGCTACTTGCTCTATTGCCATATTATTTTCAATAGGACGAGCGTAATCTAATATTTGGTTAGTTAAATATTTTGTAGCTTTTTCAAGACCAAACTTTAAAGAAATTGGGTTTGAACCTGCGGCTACATTCTTCATTCCTTTTTTTACAATTGCATAAGCTAAAACAGTTGCTGTAGTTGTACCATCACCAGCAACATCATTTGTTTTTGAAGCTGCTTGTCTTATTAGAGATACACCAGTATTAAAAATATTATCTTTTAATTCAATCTCTTTAGCAATACTCACTCCATCATTAATTATTTGCGGTGAACCATATTTTTTATCTAAAACTACATTTCTACCTTTTGGCCCTAAAGTAACTGAAACTGCTTCAACCAATACTTTCATTCCTTTTTCAAGTGCTTGCCTTGCATGTTCTTGATATAATATTTTTTTACTCACTGTTTTGTTGTATTATTAAATATAAAAGTTTTAGAAGTGATAAAGGTTTTGTTTTTTAAAGAGTTTGAAGATAATAAGAATAATATTATTATAAGAATAATATTATTCGTATTATATTTAAGATTAAGTTATTAACCCCAATCTTTTTCAGATTGAGAAAGAACGAAATTAGCTACATCTTCAATATCACTTTCAGTTAAACGACCACCAAAAGCTGGCATGGCATTTTTCCCATTTGTTACCTGATAAGTAATCGCACCAACGCTATTCATTTCATTTGCAGACAAAGCACCCTTCTTTAAAGTTTTTTCAGGCATAATAACATTGTTACCACCAGCATGACATGCTGAACAATTAGCTGTAAAAACGTTTTCCCCATTATTAAGGTCTACCGCTTGAGCTGGATTTTGAAAACTAATTAAAGCTAAGCATGCAATAAAGAAACCAAAAAAAAAATTTTTCATTGATAATTCTCGTATAGAGTCTTTTTTAATTTAACAAAATAAAAATCTATTATTATTTTTAATATAGAAAGCGAGATTAAAAATCTTTACTACTTTATTTTTTTAATTAATAATAAATTTTACCGCCACCCCATTTCTCAGAAACAATCTTAGGTTGTAATAATATATGACCTGCAATATCTACTAGATCATTTTCATCTAATGAGCGCATTCTTGTGAAAATATTAGCACTTTTAATACTTGGGTGAATCTCTGCAATTGATTCTAAACCATCATAAGTTGTTGGGTTTTTCATATAATCAACTAAACCATTAATATTGTTACGTGATGGTGTTGCTAAACTTAGAGCTTCAGAGTCAAGACCTAAATTTGGATTTGTTTTTGTTATTCCACCAACATGACATTGCCCACAACTAGAATTAAATAATCGTTTCCCTCTTTTAACTTGTTTTGGAGTTAAAACTGTTGTTTTACCATCACTATTTAGAGGTATTGTTCTTGTTGCTTCATCTAGGTCTATAGCTAAAACTGATGAACCAACTGAATTTGCTAAACAAGCAATAGTTAAACTTATAAAAAATTTTTTGAACATATTAGATTAAACCTATAAAATATTTTAATTACTGAAACAAAAAAACAAGAATTAACAACAAAGTTTACTTAGATTTATTAGAATAAATTTTTGGTAATTTTAATTGTTCTTTGATTTTTTTGGCAATTAAGCCTCTAAGTCGAATATTTTCCCAACCAGCTGCAAGAGAAATACTGACTAAAAGAACTTGACTGAATAATAGTATTGGATCAAGTCGCCACCCATGAATAATTAAAATAGAGCCGTAAATCAACCCTAATGTTGTAAAAAAAATATCTTCATCACGCGATAGTTCTGGTCTTATAATTCTTAAAAAATATAAAATTAGTACACCAAGAATTATTATAAGGCCTAGAAGAAAATTTGCTCCAAAAACTATGTTTATCATGAATTATTAAACTTTTGAAAAATTATTTATTATTGAATTTGAAACTATAAAATCTTTTATCTATTTTTTACTTATAGGAATGTAAAAAACAAAAATTAAAAAACTAACTTTTAAAATTTTTGTTTTTAATGACTATTTTTTTGGTGGTACACGAGTTAAAGCATCTTTTTTACTGACAAAGAATAATGCAAGACTGATAGGTAAGACTACAATAAGCCCACCAGCAATTAAACTGGATAAAAAATTTGTTAAAGATGGTGTCATAATTTTATATTTTCTTTCTTTTCTCTAATAAAATATATTTTCTTGAACTATGCAAAACATCTAATTCTAGAAATAGAAATTAACAGTAAAATTTTTGAAGGACTAGAGATTACTTTGCCGATAATGTAATTCAAGCTTATTAAATTATATAGTATAATCTATTTATATAATTAATAAGATTAGATTCTAGATAGTACTTTGACTATAGATAATAGGGTACTTTTTCTTAAAGTACCCAAGTTTATTTAGAATCTTTATAATGCGATTGCAATATAATTTCTTTCTGCCTTGTTATTCTGTTATTCTGTTATTCGTATAAAGAAATATCTTTATAATATTGTACCTAGTTCTAATTTAAGTACACTAATAAACAATAAGCGTAGTATAGTTTTGTATATACTAAATTCTTGCCCATTTATCTTTAGTATAATTATATTAAAGAGTAGCAGAAACTGAAATGCATGTTTGTTTCTTTTTCTTTTTAAAAGAAACCACCCCTTCTGTAAGTGCATATAAAGTGTAATCTTTACCAATACCTACATTCTCACCTGGTTTAAAACTTAATCCTCTTTGTCTTATTAAAATATTACCAGCCTGTACTGGATGCCCTTGGAAACATTTAACCCCAAGACGTTTCGATTTAGAATCTCGTCCATTTTTTGTACTTCCCGCACCTTTTTTATGGGCCATTTTTCCTTATTTACTAATTTATGAAAAATAATTTGTTTCTTTATTCAAATCAGGTTGATCTTTCTAATTTTTAGCTTGGTTAAAATGAAGTTTATAAATGAAGAACAAATTAAATAATAGTAATAGTATACTAGATAATAATTAGTGTACACCTATAATATATAATTGGTTATAGAATTTTGTAAACTTCATTTTTAAGGATTATCATACCTTTACTTAGTTCATAATTTTTTTTTAATCAATAGAAAAGCTATAAATAAAGAATTTTTATTTTCCCTAGACTATAAGTTAAAATAAAAATACTTTTTTAAGATATACTATGGTATGATAAGTTTTGTAAAAACTTGAAAATTTAAAAATTTATTTTAATTATCCTTTAGTAAAATATTATAAATAAAAAATTAATGAAAAATCTAAAACAAACAACATTCTTAAATGATAAGGAACTTATTGATTCTGTTGAAAGTGTTCATATTAAAAAGAATTTATTAAAAATATTTGTAGGTGATACAGTAAAGATTGGAGTATTTATTAAGGAAGGTAATAAAGAGAGAATACAATACTATCAAGGAATTATTTTAGGAAAAAATAATAGTGGGATTAATCTAACAATTTCAGTTAGGAAGGTATTCCAGGGTATCGGTGTAGAAAGAAATTTTTTAATACATTCTCCTAAATTTGAATCGATTGAAGTAATTAAATCTTCTCGTGTACGAAGATCAAAATTATATTATTTACGTAGTATTGTAGGTAAAGGAAGTCGTCTAAAACAAAGGTTTAGAACTAAGTAGTTTGCATCTGGCTGGGTTCGAACCAGCGGTGTTCTAATAAGAAGACGGATTATGAGTCCGTTGCCTTCAACCACTCGGCCACAAATGCGAAAATTTGTTCTATAAATTTCATTTTGTAACTTATAGAAATGAGGAGCTGGTGGGACTCGAACCCACGTCCATTTAAAATAATCATCAAACTAATCAATGTAATCACAGATTTAGTTATTAATTAATTTACTTTTGTTAAATTTAAAACACTAAATAAACGAATTTTTAACAAGAAAGTTGATGAATTTATGTTTATCTTATATCAATAAATAAAATTGAAATACTTTATTTATAATAATAATACCAAAACTAAAGTTTTGTAAAGTTTTAGGGAAAAATAATTTTATTCCTATTTCAATCAACAATTATATAATTGATTGAGGTTAAAATCCAAGAAATTTATGCAAAGACTTGATTTTTGTTAAAATTAATAATATTGTTTGCAATTACTGTATGTTTTAAGTATTTAAATCTGCTTATTGATTAATAGAATTATAAATGTCGAAACCAATACAGCCCCTTAATTAATAGAATACCTTAAATTAATCCATTATCTTTTATATCTATTCATTATAGTCCTTAAAAGTATCTCTGAATAGTATATACGAGAGCTAAGACGAAATATAAAATAGTTAATATTTGGATTAATTTATCGATTGATTTTTCTGCTCTACTAGAACTTTCAAAAAGTTTAAACGGGTCTAAATTTTCTTGTAAGCTCTGTTCATTAGGACTTCTAACTAGTATAATAAGAACTAATAAAAAATTGAATATTATTGATAATATACTAAAAATGTTCACATTACTCATAACAGTATATTTATATATATAACAAATAATTTAATAAAGTTAATAATTTAATTATTATTGATTATTTTAATTTACTTTTTTATTCTCCCTGAACTTTTAATAATAGAAACCCAAGAGATAATCCGATTAGCACCATACTGAAACATAAAACACCGATTGATAAAATTTCTCCACCCATAAATTATTACATCCTTATGCTTAAAATTATATCATCTTAAAACCCATTACGGCCCCAAACGACTAGCGAAAGAGAAAACGTAAATATCATCATAATTGTAGCCCAACCTAAGCTAATTATATCCATGAGTATTCCTTAATTTTTGAAAATATATAATCAATATAGACTTTATTATATACTTTAATTTAACTCTAGGTCAAAATCAATATAATTTAATATCTACTTACTTTAAAGAGTGATTTTTATAAAATGTTTATTATTATATTATTTAGTATATAATATATAATAATATTAAATAGGAGAACCTAGATGAACTAAAAAAAAAAAAAGGAATAAAATTAGCTTTAGTTGTAGGTGTTCCGGTTTGGGTATAAAACAAAGTCTGAACTTAAAATTCTTTATTCGTAAAAGTAATAAATACGAAATTGAAAGAATTTAGTGATTTCTGCTAATCGGAATGAGAAATAAATAAAGCTTTAAATTAAAACTATAATAACTAACTATTAATTTATACTAGGGGTAAAATCTATGACTAAATCGATTAACAGTAATAAAAATAACGAAACAAATGCAGTAAAAACAAAAACTCCTGCAGGTGAGTCTTTACTGACACCTCGCTTTTATACAACTGATTTTGATGCAATGGCTAACTTAGACATTAATTCAAATAAGTCAGAGCTTGAATCTATTATAGAAGAATTTCGAGTGGATTATAACCAACATCACTTTATTCGTGATCAAGAGTTTAATCAATCTTGGGCTCATTTTGATAAACGTACAAAATCTCTTATTACGGAATTTTTAGAAAGATCATGTACAGCTGAATTTTCAGGGTTTCTACTATATAAGGAATTATCAAGAAACCTTAAAACGAAAAACCCTTTATTAGCTGAAGGATTTGCTTTTATGTCTAGAGATGAAGCAAGACACGCGGGGTTTTTAAATAAATCAATGAGTGATTTTAATTTAACTCTTGATTTAGGGTTTTTAACTAAAAGTCGTAAATATACTTTTTTTTCACCTAAATTTATTTTTTATGCTACATATTTATCAGAAAAAATTGGTTATTGGCGATATATAACGATCTATAGACATTTAGAAAAAAACCCCGAATATCGTATTTATCCAATATTTAGATTTTTTGAAAGCTGGTGTCAAGATGAAAATAGACATGGAGACTTTTTTGCTGCTATTTTAAAATCACAACCAGAATTATTAACTACTACTGTTGCTAAACTTTGGTGTAGATTTTTTCTATTATCGGTTTATGCAACTATGTACTTAAATGACTTACAAAGAAGTAGTTTTTATGCTACTTTAGGTTTAGATGCTCGTAAATTTGATATTCATGTAATCAAAAAAACAAATCAAAGTGCCGGACGTTTATTTCCCGTTATTTTAAATGTGAATCATCCAAGTTTTTTCAAACATCTAGACAAATGTGCTGAGGCAAATTTATCATTAACAGAAATTGATGTGAAGGAAAAAGCCCACTACGGTCATATTTTACAGAATTTTATGTTCTTTTTCCAACGTATGGGAAACTATTCTATTATCCTAATTAATTTAATACAGATGGGGTTAATGAAACCTTTAAATTCTGAAAAAGATTGGTATACTATATATTAAATGGGTCTTGATTATTCTTTTGTCATTTAAATACTTTAAAGAGTAGTTATAAATAAATAGACAAAATCAATAAGTTACTTTAAAGAGTAGTTATTATTTATAGTATAGAGATAAAATTAACTGTGATTAATTATATAAGGAAAATATTATTATGAATAATAATAATGCACAGGTAGGGAGAATTGCTCCAGATTTTGAGGCAATAGCAGTTTATGACGAAGAACGTTATAAAATTCGATTATCGGATTACCGTAAAAAAAAATATGTTGTTCTATTTTTTTATCCATTAAATTTTACTTTTGTTTGTCCTACTGAAATAACTTCATTTAGTGATCGCTTTAAAGAATTCAGTTCACTTGATACTGAAGTTTTAGCTGTTTCTGTTGATAGTGAATATTCACATTTATCATGGGTACAAACAAAACGGGAAGATGGAGGTTTAGGACCATTAAGTTATCCTCTAGTTTCTGACTTGAAAAAAGAAATTAGTAATTCTTATAACATTTTACATGATTCTGGAGTTGCTTTACGTGGTTTGTTTATTATTGATAAAAAAGGCGTTATACAATATTCAACTACTAATAATTTATCTTTTGGTCGTAGTGTTGATGAAACCTTAAGAATTTTACAAGCTATTCAATATATAACAGAAAACCCTGATGAAGTTTGTCCTAGTGATTGGGAACCCGGCGATGAAACAATTTCTATCTAAAATTTGACGTAGTAATCAAGAAAATAAAAGAATTTATTGATCAAGATTCTTAATAATTAGTAATTCATGATATAAAAATATATAGACATCAAAAAAAATTATGCCAAAACTTAAAACAAGAAAAGCTGCAAAAAAACGTTATAAACTTATTGCAGGAAAAAGATTTGTTAGACGTAAAGCTTTTAAGGGACATCTTTTAGAAAAAAAATCTGCTAAGCAAAAGAGAAATTTAGCAAATACCATTGTAGTAAGTAAATCAGATACTAAAGCAATAAGAAAAATGTTAGTTTGTTAACCTATAACGATAAGAAAATTAATGGTAAGAGTTAAGCGAGGGAATGTCGCTAGAAACCGTAGAAACAAAATCTTAAAACTTGCAAAAGGGTTTTGTGGTGCTCATTCAAGTTTATTCCGTGTAGCAAACCAACAAGTAATTAAAAGCTTAATATACGCATATCGTGGAAGAAAAGAGAAGAAAAGAATATTTCGTCAATTATGGATTACAAGAATTAATGCTGCAGTAAGCAATTACAACTTAAAGTATAGCAGATTCATCCATAATTTAAAACGATCAAAAATTCTTCTAAACCGTAAAATGTTATCTCAGTTAGCTATTTTAGACCCGTCAGCTTTTTCTGCTATAGTTGAAGTAAGCCAGTAGAATGATTTGAACAAAAAAGGGGAAATTTTCTTTTTTGTTCAAACCATCGTAGTCAATTTATTACTTAAAATAATATTTAAAATAATTATGAAAAGAACTATTTCAGTATTAGTTGAAAAAGATGCAGGAGGATTAGTTCGTATTATAAGCCTATTAACTAGAAGACGGTTCCAGATTGAAAGTATTACGATGGCAGCATGCGAAAGAAAATGTTATGAAAGAATAACAATAGTAGTAATAAATCAAAGCGATGGCTCAGATGCTGCCAGCCAGTTAACTAAGCAACTAAAAAAATTAATTAATGTTATAAATGTCCAAGATATAACATACTTACCTTTAGTACAACGAGAGTTAGTTTTAATAAAATTACAAGTAAATGTTATAGAACGAGAGGAAATTATAAATTTAGCTGACGTATTCAGATTTAAAATTACTGATATCACAGAATCTACACTTATCGTAGAAGTAACAGCTGATCCTGGGAAAATTGCCGCTCTTCAAAAAATATTAGAAAAATATAATATTTTGCAATTATCTAGAACAGGGGAAATTGCTCTAACACGTGAATCTTCAGTAAGTACTTCCTCATTAAAAGAATATCCTGGGTTTGAAGCTGACACTGGTAGAAATTATTTTAAAAATGTTGAAGAATTATTTTATAATGATTATTATAAACCCTCTGAAGCGTAAATGTGACCTATAACAAGCTGCTAATAGACTTGATAGTGGCTAGTCTAAAATTAAATGGTTAAAACATTAAACTCTATATATTAAATTTAACAAGCTATTATTAAAGTTTGATACTTAAATATCAAACTTTAATCTATTAAAATAAAACTTATAATTTATTGATAAAATACACAAAATAAAAGTATTATATAGTTATAAATTTTTCTAAAATAATAAGTCAAATGAAAGATAAGATGAATGTCGAAAATTTTTTTGGTGAAATGACATCCAACTACCAGGTTTTTCTTGGTAAGATAAACATTCATTAACATCCCATTCTAAGAGATATAAATTTTTTTTAGAAAAAAAATTTATACATAATAGAGTAGGAGATTGAGGGAAGAATGGTCTATTTTTTTTTTTAGACTGTTTTTTTTCATTATGTTTTTGTTCAACAATAAAATAAACTTCACAATTATCTATACGATTACAATTCAAACAAATACACATAAAAAATTTTTATTTTTTTTTATAATATTTTTTATTTGGGGGTGGAGGGACTTGAACCCTCACGATTTGCATCAACGGATTTTCATTTCGATATGATTTTCATCAATAATAAAAAGTATATATACATTTTTTTTTCAAAATTGGACTCTCTCTTTACCAATTAAGGTAGTTCCCGTCGAGTCTCTGCACCTTAATTAATAATTAAATATACTAATTCTTGGCTCAAGATTGTCTTATCATAATTATGACTTAGATTTCCTTGAATTTGAGAACTTACTTTGCTAACCACGTTAATGATTTGATGCTCAAAGTTTTAAGTCCGTTGCGTCTACCATTCCGCCACACCCCCAGCTACACCAATACATCATATAACAACTAACTTAAAAATAGGCTTTTACGACCATTGGTTAATTTAACTTTTTTTTTAATTAGGCGACACCCAGATTCGAACTGGGGATAGAGGATTTGCAATCCACGGCCTTACCACTTGGCTATATCGCCTTTGTAAACCAAATAACTTGAAAGTAATCAAATTCAACTAGTTACATTATATTAGAAATCTATATACAACTCTTTTTAAGTAATTTAATATATAATAATAGCATAATATAAATAATTAATAAGAGTTATCTTTTTATTCAGTAATATAGAAAAGTTAATACCTTTCTAGAGTATACTATTTATATACATTAGGGACTTCTAAATTATTCCCTCATTAAAGGATAAAAACTATTAAGAGCTTGTTGCTGGCTTCGGAGAATCTATATGCCTGAGAATGTACAGGAAAGAACTCGGTTAAAAAGTGAGCGTTACGAATCAGGTGTAATTCCGTATGCCAAAATGGGATACTGGGATGCTGATTATAACGTTAAAGACACTGATATTCTAGCTCTATTCCGTATAACTCCACAACCAGGCGTAGATCCCGTAGAAGCTGCCGCTGCTGTTGCGGGTGAATCTTCTACTGCAACATGGACGGTAGTTTGGACAGACTTATTAACTGCTTGTGATATCTACAGAGCAAAAGCATATAGAGTAGATCCAGTACCTGGAACAAGCGACCAATTCTTTGCATATGTCGCTTATGAATGTGATTTATTTGAGGAAGGTTCTCTTGCGAACTTAACAGCCTCTATTATTGGTAACGTTTTCGGTTTTAAAGCTGTTAAAGCTTTACGTCTAGAAGACATGAGAATTCCTTTTGCTTACTTAAAAACTTTCCAAGGCCCAGCAACTGGTGTTATTGTGGAAAGAGAAAGATTAGACAAATTTGGTCGTCCTTTCTTAGGTGCTACTGTAAAACCTAAATTAGGTCTTTCAGGTAAAAACTACGGACGTGTAGTTTATGAAGGGTTATGTGGTGGTCTTGATTTCCTTAAGGATGATGAGAACATTAACTCACAACCATTCATGCGTTGGAAAGAACGTTTCTTATACTGTATGGAAGGTGTTAACCGTGCCGCTGCTGCAACAGGTGAAGTTAAAGGTTCTTACCTTAACGTTACTGCTGCAACAATGGAACAAATCTATGAACGTGCAGAGTACGCTTATTCAATTGGTACCGTTATTGTAATGGTCGATTTAGTTATCGGTTATACTGCTATTCAAACTATGGCTATCTGGGCAAGAAAAGCTGATATGATTTTACATTTACATCGTGCAGGTAATTCTACTTATGCTCGTCAAAAAAACCATGGTATCAACTTCCGAGTTATCTGTAAATGGATGCGTATGTGTGGTGTAGACCATATCCATGCTGGTACAGTTGTTGGTAAATTAGAAGGAGATCCTTTAATGGTTAAAGGATTCTACAATACTTTATTATTAACTCAACTTAAAATTAATCTACCTGAAGGTTTATTCTTCGACATGGATTGGGCATCTCTTAGAAAATGTGTTCCAGTAGCTTCTGGTGGAATCCATTGTGGTCAAATGCACCAACTTCTTTACTATTTAGGTGACGATGTGGTTCTACAATTTGGTGGTGGTACTATTGGTCACCCTGATGGTATTCAATCCGGTGCGACAGCAAACCGTGTTGCTCTAGAATCTATGGTTCTAGCTCGTAATGAAGGTCGTGACTACGTTGGAGAAGGTCCTGAAATCTTACGTAAGGCAGCATCTACTTGTGGTCCTTTAAAAGCAGCTTTAGATTTATGGAAAGATATTACTTTCGATTACACTTCAACAGATACACCTGATTTCGTTGAAGTTGCAACTGAAAGCAAATAGTATACTGGAACCAAATTTATAGGAAATTAATTCTAAATTTACTTTATTATTCAAGTTATATTGATTATAATTTTGTTATAAAATAAATTTAGACTTGACCTTAAATTTGTTATAATTTCAGAAAAAATACTTAATACCCCATATTATTTTAAGCGAAAGTAGAGAGCAAATAAAAATTTTAGTGTATAACTAAAAATAAAATTTCTATAATTTATCTTTAAAGAATATTTGAATAGTGATGAGAGTTACACAAGGATGTTTTTCGTTTTTACCAGATCTAAATGATGAGCAAATTAAAAAACAAGTTGCTTATGCTATGTCAAAAGGATGGGCTGTTAGTGTAGAATGGACAGATGATCCACACCCACGTAACGCATACTGGGAATTATGGGGTCTTCCTTTATTTGACATCCAAGATCCTGCTGCATTAATGTATGAACTTGCTGAATGTAGAAAAGTTAACCCAGAAGGTTACATTAAAATCAACGCGTTTGATGCTAGTATCGGTACAGAAAGTTGTGTATTATCATTTATTGTACAACGACCTTCAGACGAACCTGGTTTCTATTTAGAACGTGCTGAAGTTGGTGGTCGTAACATTCAATACACGATTTCAAGTTATGCTGTTCAAGCAAGACCTGCTGGAGACCGTTATTAAGGATAAGACATCATTTCTAATTTTCTAGATATTTGACTACTGTAGACTTTATTAAAGGCTCTTAGTTATTTTTATTTCCAGAAAAGCCTTGGAAGCTCGACATTATTTGTTGTTTTGGTTAATAATTTTTTGTAGAAATACAAAGTTAATCTAATTATTAGTTTCCTTTTTGGATATAATATTTTAAGTTTAGAAGTTATTTCTAAACTTAAAATATTATATCTTTGATCCTTATATCTTAATTTTTTAATTTATAGCATTTGACAAAGTTATGTTCATATCGTATATATATATATATACATACAATTACAATTTATAAGCGTTATTCTAGAAGCTATTAAAAAAGTAATAATTTTTAGATAAATGGGCTCATCGTCTAATGGATAAAGACCGGAACCTTCTAAGTTTCTAATGTAGGTTCAATTCCTTCTGGGCCTGCTCAAATAAATATGTAGAAATTATTTTTTGTACTAAAAGTATAAAAAATAATTTAAGCCCCCATCGTCTAGAGGCCTAGGACATCTCCTTTTCACGGAGGGAACAGGGATTCGAATTCCCTTGGGGGTAAAATAGAATAGTTATAATAGTGTTCAAAAAATATTTATAAATATAAAATATTTCTGATATTTATAAAAACTTATCGTTATCAAAAGTTCTATATTATTCTATATATATTAATATAATGTATATATAGTTTCTTTTTTTTAGAAAATTAGTTATAATATATTAGTGAAAACTCAATTCGGAATAGTATAACTATTTCATGAGACTTGAGCGTTTCCTATCTTTATGTCTCCAGAGAGGAAAAGGTAAATGAACTCCAAAAAGCAAGCAGCCAAAGTTAAAGTTCTCGTTGATCGTGATGCTAACAAAACTAGTTTCGAAAAATGGGCTAAGCCAGGTCATTTTTCGCGTACATTGTCTAAAGGCCCAAAAACAACAACTTGGATTTGGAATTTACACGCAGATGCACATGATTTTGATAGTCAAACAAACTCTTTAGAAGAAGTTTCTAGAAAAATCTTTAGTGCACATTTTGGACAACTAGCAATAATATTTTTATGGATAAGTGGAATGCATTTTCACGGTGCTTATTTCTCGAATTATTTAGCATGGTTAAATAATCCTATTGGTATTAAGCCAAGTGCACAAGTAGTGTGGCCTATTGTTGGTCAAGAAATCTTAAATGGAGATGTTGGTGGTAATTTCCAAGGTGTTCAAATAACATCAGGGTTTTTCCAATTATGGCGTGCTGAAGGTATAACAAGTGAAATTGAATTATACTGGACTGCTATTGGTGGATTAATTATGTCTGGATTAATGTTATTTGGGGGCTGGTTCCATTATCACAAAGCTGCTCCAAAATTAGAGTGGTTCCAAAATGCAGAATCAATGTTAAATCACCATTTATCTGGTTTATTAGGTTTAGGTTGTTTAGCTTGGTCTGGACATCAAATCCATATAGCATTACCTATTAATAAATTATTAGATGCGGGTGTTGCCTCACAAGAAATTCCTTTACCTTATGAATTTATTATTAATAGGGAATTAATTGGTCAACTTTACCCAAGTTTCAAAAAAGGTTTAGTTCCTTTCTTTTCATTAAATTGGGGCGAATATTCTGATTTTTTAACATTTAAAGGCGGATTAAACCCTGTAACAGGTGGCCTTTGGTTAAGTGATACTGCTCATCACCATTTAGCTTTAGCAGTCTTATTTATTGTTGCAGGACATATGTACCGTACAAATTGGGGAATTGGTCATAGCATGAAAGAAATTTTAGAAGCTCATAAAGGGCCCTTTACTGGTGCTGGCCATACAGGTCTTTACGAAATTTTAACAACTTCATGGCATGCGCAACTAGCAATTAATCTGGCGATGATGGGATCGTTAAGTATTATAGTTGCTCATCATATGTATGCAATGCCTCCATATCCTTATATTGCTACTGATTATCCTACGCAACTTTCTTTATTTACTCATCATATGTGGATTGGGGGATTCTGTATTGTAGGTGGTGCAGCACATGGAGCTATTTTTATGGTTCGTGATTATAACCCAGCAAAAAACTATAATAATTTATTAGATAGAGTTGTTCGTCATAGAGATTCTATTATTTCTCATTTAAATTGGGTTTGTATATTCTTAGGCTTCCATAGTTTTGGGTTATACATACATAATGATACAATGAGAGCATTAGGACGTGCACCAGATATGTTTTCAGATACAGGGATTCCTTTAAAACCTATTTTTGCACAAGCAATTCAAAATTTACATTTATTAGCACCAAGTAGTACTGCACCAAATGCTTTAACAACAGCAAGCTACGTTTTTGGTGGTGATATTGTTTCTATTGGATCAAAAATTGCTATAATGCCAATAAAATTAAGTACAGCTGATTTTATGGTTCACCATATTCATGCTTTCACAATCCATGTGACTGTTTTAATTTTATTAAAAGGTGTTTTATATGCTCGTAGTTCAAAATTAATCCCTGATAAAGCTAATTTAGGTTTCCGTTTCCCTTGTGATGGACCAGGTCGTGGTGGTACTTGTCAAGTTTCAGCTTGGGATCATATATTCTTAGGTTTATTCTGGATGTACAACTCAATTTCAGTAGTTATATTCCATTTCAGTTGGAAAATGCAATCTGATGTTTGGGGATCAGTAACACCAACAGGAACAGTTTCTCACATCAGTGGTGGTAACTTTGCCCAAAGTGCAATTACTATTAACGGATGGTTACGAGATTTTTTATGGGCACAAGCATCACAAGTAATTCAATCATATGGATCTTCTTTATCTGCTTATGGTTTAATCTTCCTTGGGGCGCATTTCATTTGGGCATTTAGTTTAATGTTCTTATTTAGTGGTCGTGGCTATTGGCAAGAGCTTATTGAATCAATTGTTTGGGCTCATAACAAAATTAAAGTTGCACCAGCAATTCAACCTCGAGCATTAAGTATTACTCAAGGTCGAGCTGTGGGATTAGCGCATTATCTATTAGGTGGTATTGGGACAACATGGTCTTTCTTCTTAGCAAGAATTATTTCTGTAGGATAAAATTAACGAGGTAAAATATTTATGGTAACTAAATTTCCAAAATTTAGCCAAGCTTTAGCACAAGATCCGACAACTAGAAGAATTTGGTTTGGAATTGCAACAGCCCATGATTTTGAAACACATGATGGGATGACAGAAGAAAATTTATATCAAAAAATCTTTGCTTCTCATTTCGGTCATTTAGCAATTATTTTTCTTTGGACATCTGGTAATTTATTCCATGTTGCTTGGCAAGGTAACTTTGAACAATGGTCTTTAAACCCATTAAAAGTAAAACCAATTGCACACACAATTTGGGACCCACATTTTGGTGACCTTGCAATGAAAGCTTTCACAAAAGGTGGTGCATTTTACCCAGTAAATATTTCTTATTCAGGTGTTTACCATTGGTGGTATACTATTGGAATGAGAACAAATAATGATCTATATGTTGGGTCTATTTTTTTAATAGCCCTATCTAGCTTATTATTATTTGCTGGTTGGTTACATTTACAACCAAAATTCCGTCCAAGCCTATCTTGGTTTAAAACTAATGAGTCACGTTTAAACCATCATTTAACAGGTTTATTTGGGGTAAGCTCTTTAGCCTGGACAGGACATTTAGTTCATGTTGCTATTCCAGCATCTCGTGGTATCCATGTTGGTTGGGATAATTTCTTAACAACTTTACCGCATCCAGATGGTTTAACTCCATTTTTTGATGGTAATTGGAATGCTTATTCTCAAAACCCTGATACTGTAGAACATATTTTTGGTACAAATACAGGTGCAGGTACTGCTATTTTAACATTCTTAGGTGGTTTCCACCCACAATCTCAATCTCTTTGGCTTACTGATATAGCACATCATCATCTTGCAATTGCAGTTGTATTTATAATTGCTGGTCATATGTATCGAACAAATTTTGCTATTGGCCATAATATGAAAGAAATTCTAGATGCACATCGTCCACCTGGTGGAAGATTAGGTGCAGGACATCGAGGATTATTTGATACAATAACAAACTCTTTACATATTCAACTTGGTTTAGCTTTAGCAGCATTAGGTGTAACTACATCCCTAGTTGCTCAACATATGTATGCAATACCTCCTTATGCTTTTATGGCAAAAGATTTTACAACTCAAGCAGCTCTTTATACACATCATCAGTATATAGCTGGTTTTTTAATGGTAGGGGCATTTGCACATGGGGCAATTTTCTTTGTTAGAGATTATGATCCAGAAGCAAATCAAGATAATGTTTTAGCTAGAATGCTTGAGCATAAAGAAGCAATTATTTCTCATTTAAGTTGGGTTAGTTTATTTTTAGGTTTCCATACATTAGGACTATATATTCATAACGATACTGTAGTTGCCTTTGGTCAGCCTGAGAAACAAATATTAGTAGAACCTGTTTTCGCACAATTTATCCAAGCTGCTTCAGGAAAGGCAGTTTATGGCTTTGATCTTTTATTATCTTCGAAAGAAAGTCCTGCTAGCGTTGCGGGAAGTGAGATCTGGTTACCTGGTTGGATAGAAGCAATTAATAGTGATAAAAATGATTTATTTTTAACTATTGGGCCTGGTGATTTCTTAGTACACCATGCTATTGCTTTAGGATTACATACTACAACATTAATCTTAGTTAAAGGGGCCTTAGATGCTCGTGGTTCTAAATTAATGCCAGATAAAAAAGATTTTGGTTATAGTTTCCCTTGTGATGGTCCAGGTCGTGGTGGTACTTGTGATATTTCAGCTTGGGATGCTTTTTATTTATCAATGTTTTGGATGTTAAACACAATTGGTTGGGTTACTTTCTATTGGCATTGGAAACATGTTACAATTTGGCAAGGTAATGCAGCTCAGTTTAATGAGTCTTCGAACTATATTATGGGTTGGTTACGTGATTATTTATGGTTAAATTCATCTCCATTAATAAACGGTTATAATCCTTATGGTATGAATAGTTTATCTGTATGGGCCTGGATGTTCTTATTTGGGCATTTAATTTGGGCTACTGGGTTTATGTTTTTAATTTCATGGAGAGGATACTGGCAAGAGCTTATAGAAACATTAGTTTGGGCTCATGAGCGTACACCTCTTGCGAACTTAGTTCGTTGGCGTGACAAACCTGTTGCTCTATCAATTGTTCAAGCAAGATTAGTTGGGCTAGTTCATTTTACAGTGGGTTATATTTTAACTTATGCTGCTTTTGTTATAGCTTCAACAACTGGAAAATTTGGTTAATTTAGATTATACTATTATTTAGGTTTGTATATTAAAGTATAATATTACTTTAATATACAAATTTAATAAAATATAAAAAAATTAATTAAGGAATTTTCTATGGCTAAACAATCAATGATTGAAAGAGAAAAAAAACGAGAAAGATTAGTTATAAAATATAGCGAAAAACGAAAGTCACTTCTTTTAGAATTTAAAAAGGCAAATACTTTTTCTGATCAAATGGAAGTTCATAAAAAAATAGAAAAGCTACCAAGAAATAGCTCACGTATAAGATTAAGAAACCGTTGTTGGCGAACTGGTCGTAGTCGAGGGGTTTATAGAGATTTTGGTTTATGCCGACACATGGTTAGAGAAATGGCACATAATTGTTTATTGCCTGGTGTAAGAAAAGCTAGTTGGTAATTGTAATTGAAAACAGGAGAGATAATAATTATATTATCTCTCTTTCTTATAGACCAAGTTTATTTCCGCGACGGTATTGTAAAAAAGCAGCAACGAATAAACCAATTATGGTTACTGGAATAAGACCTAATACCATACCAAAAAGAAGAGGTTCAATCATAATATAAAGATATATAAATAATTATTAAAGTGATTAAAGGTATTGCGTTTAATAAGTTTAAATAATCAGAAGATATTAGCTCCATATTCTAGACACTAATATATTTCTACAAAACCACTATTTATAAGTTGTTTATCTAAAACCAACTGAAGCTTGCCAAAGGAAGGCAAGTAATAAAAAAAGAACTGGAACAATTGGTAAAATATCTACAATTGGACTATACATTGAGTACAGTTCTGGTAACTTTGTTAGTAATATGATTTCCATATTTTATTAGCCTTTTTGTAAAAATACTATCGAACCATTATATTCAATAAAATAGAGTTAGATACACTATAGTATATAGTAAGACAATATATTTTATTTACCTTAACTCCTAACTTTCTTATTATTTTACGTTTTCTCCTAGATAAAGGAACTTTCAACTTTTGGCATCACTATTTTTCTCCTAGTAATTTAAAAAAGATCAGTTTTGTCGTAAATTTAATAAATCGATTATTCATTTTAAGGTAATTAAATTTGAACAGAAAAATTAAATATAAATAAATTTCTTATTCTTAAATTTCATAATCTTAAGTTAGATACAAAGGGAATTCTAGTTTTATGTAAACCAACCGTAACTATGTAAACCTTGCCCTAAAAAATTAACCCCAAGATAACAAATCCAAACAACAAAGAATCCGATACTTGCTAAAAGAGCTGGTTTTTTGCCATTTAATCCTACTATTAGTCGAAGGTGTAAGTATGCCGCGAAAATTAACCACGTGATTAAAGCCCAAGTTTCTTTTGGATCCCAACTCCAATAAGATCCCCAAGCTTCATTTGCCCAAACAGCACCGGCTATTATACCAATAGTCAAAAAAGGAAACCCTAAACTTATAGCTCTATAACTCCAATTATCTATATGGTATAAAAATTTTGTACGGTTGTTTATAACAATATCTTCTTCCTCATTATAAATTACATCTAAACCTAGATATAAAAATTGGCTTTTAGTTAGGTTTAAAGTTTTTCTCATATGCTTTTCATATTCAGCAGCTCTGACTGGTATCGTTTTTATATAATCTTCAAGTTCTAAAAATGAGCCTACATAAACTATTGCGAATGATGATCCAATAATTAATATGGCATAACTTAACATCATTAAACTAACGTGCATCATTAACCAATTTGATTGTAAGGCTGGAACTAAAGCACTTGCTTTTTGCATCTCAAGGGGTAGTGTTAATGCAGCAAAACCAGTAATAAATAAAACAATTGGTACAATAATACATCCAAATAATGAACTTTGAGTTTTAGACTCTAAAGCTTGATAAACAAATAAAAGTATACATGATAAAAAGAGTAAAGATTCATATAAATTACTTAAAGGAAAATAGCCAAATTGAATCCAACGATTTAATAAAAAAACAAAGAGACTTAAGGTTGCAAATCGTGAAGTAATTTTTGCTAAAGTACTAAAAACTTTTATATTTTTAAACCCTAAACTAAACCAATAAAAAATTGTAGAGACAAGACAGCAAGCAAACAGAATATTATTAAATATATTACTATCATTACAAACGTTACAAAAATCCTGGAAAAACATTATTACCCCCTATTTTTATAATATAATTAAAATTGCCACAAATGTACGTAATTAGTATAGCTTATATATTTACAAAAAACAAAATATCAAAAAAGTTCTATAACTAAATATATAATTAAAGACTAAAAATCTAAAGTAAATAAGTTTAAAATTATGAAATAAAAAGAAAAAAGAAAATCTTTATAGTAATTAAAATTATATTATATTATATAAATGTATATATGTTAAATATTTAGATTATAATATATAATAATATAACATAATATTATAATAATAATAATAATAGTAATAGAATTTTATTAAAAAACTATATTATACTATGTTTATATCATTTATACCAATCAATATCTCTTAAGAGCGACTATTATTAATAATTATTTTTTAAATAATGATAATTTAGTTAACACATAATAAAAATCAGGAGTCATATATGAAACTAGCTGTTTATGGTAAAGGTGGTATCGGTAAATCAACAACAAGTTGCAACATTTCTGTCGCTCTTTCTAGACGAGGAAAACGAGTTTTACAAATTGGTTGTGATCCAAAGCATGATAGTACATTTACATTAACTGGTTTTTTAATTCCAACGATTATTGATACATTACAAGCAAAAGATTATCATTATGAAGATATTTGGCCAGAAGACGTTATATACCAAGGTTACGGAGGAGTTGACTGTGTTGAAGCAGGAGGACCACCTGCTGGAGCTGGTTGTGGAGGTTATGTTGTTGGGGAAACAGTAAAACTTTTAAAAGAATTAAATGCATTTGATGAATATGATGTAATTTTATTTGATGTTTTAGGAGATGTTGTTTGTGGTGGTTTTGCTGCACCATTAAATTATGCTGACTATTGTTTAATTGTAACAGATAACGGTTTTGATGCCTTATTTGCTGCAAATAGAATCGCTGCTTCAGTAAGAGAAAAAGCTAGAACACATGCATTAAGACTTGCAGGACTTATAGGTAATAGAACAGCTACTAGAGATTTAATTGATAAATATATTGATGCAGTGCCAATGCCTGTTTTAGAAGTATTACCTCTTATTGAAGACATTAGAGTTTCAAGAGTAAAAGGTAAAACTTTATTTGAGATGACAGAATCTGATAATTCTTTATATTATATTTGTGAATACTACCTAAATGTAGCAGACCAACTTATTGCTAATCCTGAAGGTGTAGTTCCAAAAGAAGCTGCAGATCGTGAATTATTTAGTTTACTATCTGATTTCTATTTAAACCCAACACAAAAAGATGAAGATACATTAGAATTTGATACTATTGAAAATGATTTAAATGAAGTATTTTCGATCTAGTCTAAAACAATTAGACTTATAAATTTTAATTTTTTAGTAAAAGGATTTATATGAATCAGATAAAACATGTAGATAACAACGATTTAAAAGAAAAGATAAATTTTGAATGCGAAACAGGAAATTATCATACGTTTTGTCCAATTAGTTGTGTTGCTTGGTTATACCAAAAAATTGAAGATAGTTTCTTTTTAGTTATTGGGACAAAGACCTGTGGGTACTTTTTACAAAACGCTTTGGGAGTAATGATTTTTGCTGAACCTCGTTATGCCATGGCTGAACTAGAAGAAGGTGATATATCAGCACAATTAAGTGATTACGAAGAACTTAAACGCTTATGTTTACAAGTAAAAAGAGACCGAAACCCTAGTGTAATCTTTTGGATTGGTACATGCACAACAGAAATCATCAAAATGGATTTAGAAGGGATTGCACCAAAATTAGAAGCAGAAATAAGCTTACCAATTGTAGTAGCAAGAGCAAACGGACTTGATTATGCCTTTACACAAGGAGAGGATACTGTATTAGCCGCTTTAGCACAACGCCCAAATGCAAAGCAGCTAGACACTCCAGTAGAAAAAGTAATCTCACCTGATAAGGATTATGTTGAACATGTACCTCTTATTTTGTTTGGTTCTATACCTGACCCAGTTGTTAATCAACTTACTTTAGAGTTGAAAAAACAAGGTATTCGAGTTTCAGGCTGGCTACCCTCAAAACGTTATACTGAATTACCTCTTATTAATGAAGGGAATTATGTCTGTGGAGTAAATCCATATTTAAGTAGAACTGCAACAACCTTAATGAGAAGAAGAAAATGTAAACTAATTGGTGCTCCATTTCCCATCGGACCTGATGGTACAAGAGCTTGGTTAGAAAAAATTTGTTCGGTTTTTGGTATTGAACCTAAAGGGTTACAGCAAAGAGAAGATGAGATATGGGAAAAATTAAAATATTATGTCAGTTTGATTGATGGTAAAAGTGTATTCTTTATGGGTGACAATTTATTAGAGATCTCATTAGCACGTTTTTTAATAAGATCAGGTATGATTGTATTTGAGATTGGTATACCTTATATGGATAAAAGATATCAAGGAGCTGAATTACAATTATTGCAAAAAACTTGTAAGGAAAAAAATATTCCAATTCCTATTATTATTGAAAAGCCTGATAATTATAATCAAGTAGATAGAATTCGTGATATGAAACCTGATTTAGTTATTACTGGTATGGCGCATGCTAATCCATTAGAAGCAAGGGGTATCAATACAAAATGGTCCGTTGAATTTACATTTGCTCAAATCCATGGTTTTACAAACGCTATTGAAGTTTTAGAATTAGTAACGAGACCACTTCGTCGTAACCAAAAACTTGAAAAGATTGGTTCTCAGCGTTATACTGATCGTCGATAATTAAAAACTTGTATAAAGTTAATAAGCTAATTTGAATTTTACACAAATACTATACTATACTATATTTATATCATTATTTCCATGTTATATAGATCTAAACTATATATAGCATGAAAAATTTATTTTTTATTAAAACTCATAGTTTTTCATTACTTTTCAGATTAATGTTTAATTTTAAGAAATCAGTATTAATATTTTTTTTAGCTCTTAGCATACCTTTAGCAGCATTTGCCGATGTTGCAGGTTTAACAAAATGTAGTGAATCAGCACCTTTTAATAAGCGATTCGATGCTAGTGTTAAAAAATTAGAAGTAAGAGTTAAAAAATATGAGCCTGGATCTCCTCCAGCATTAGCTTTAGAACAACAAATTACTAGAACTAAGCAAAGATTTACTCGTTACTCAAACTCTGAGTTATTATGTGGTAAAGAAGGTTTACCTCATCTTATAACAGATGGAAGATGGGATCATGCTGTTGAATTTGTAATTCCAGGAATGATGTTCTTATACATAAGTGGTTGGATAGGTTGGGCTGGCCGTAGTTATCTAAATACAGTCGGTGCTACTTCAAACCCAACGGAAAAAGAAATTATCCTTGATGTTCCATTAGCATTAAAAATTATGTCGTCAGGATTTATTTGGCCAGTCTCAGCTTGGCAAGAATTCACTACTGGTAATTTTTTAGTTCCTGATTCTGAAATTACTGTATCTCCTAGATAATAACGTTCTTAAAATTCTTAAAACAAAAATTTTACTATATATAATAAATTAAGAGGTATCGAACAACATGGACAATTTCTTAAAATATCTTTCGACTGCACCTGTTTTATTTGTTGGGTGGATGACATTTACTGCTGGGTTTATTATTGAAGCTAATCGTTTTTATCCTGATGCATTAACATTCCCTGTCTTTTAAATATAATTATATTATTTCCTAATAAAACAAACTGTAGTAATAACATTATATGTTATTACTACAGTTTGTTTTATTAGGAAATTAGGAAATAATAGATTATAGTTTGTTCTTCTAGTTTTGAAGAAATAGTAAATAGAGTTGATTTATAATCAAAAATAATGAGTTGAAAATATGACGAACCTAAATTTCGTGCCTAAGAACGTACCTAGTGATTTTAATGTGTCAAGTCGTATATCCGGTGAGATTAATGAGAATGATAAAAGTTTGTTTGATAGTAACTTTAATGTAAATGATCTATGGAGCGAAGAAAATGAAAAAATTGATCGTTGGGGTATTAATGATGGAAGTGAAGGACCTGATAAGTTAGATAATTTAAATCAAAGGACTAAAGAAAGTAAGATTGACGTTAAAAAATATGATAATAAAAACATTAACGCTAAGGAAAAACTTAATAAAATTCAGGTTTATTTTATTGTTAAATCTATAAAAGTAGAAGAAAAAGAATTTTTAGTTGCTGTACCAGTTAATAATTTTGATGATTTATCAAATTCTTCATACGGGAAAGCTATATCGGCACGAGCAGGTACTTTTTTAATGAGAACTGATGCAGATCTTAATAAGAAGGGTTTCATAGAAGGTAGACCAGGTAATAGACCCTTTATATTAGAACACGCCCTTGAAGTTGAGGCTCCATACGGAAGCTTGCCAGAGTTACCTTTAGAAGCTTTACTTTTACCAAAAAAATATGGAATAAATGGTAATCTAGAGGTACCAGATTTAACTATAGAAGAACAGGAAGAAGATGAATCAAAATTAATTACAGAAACGATAGTGGATGATTCAGGAAAAGAAAGAACCCTTTATTATTTTTTGAGTGAATATGAATATGATTACGCATTTCTTGATAATACAATATTTACAAATGCTGAGCCTTACCTTACAACACCAAGAAATGAAGCAAGTTTCAATAGAACATTTAAAGACATATTAGAGAATAACATCAAAACTATTAAGCTAGATGATATTTGGAATAAAGAAAAAAAAGAATTAAGGTTAGCAGAAATAGAAGACTTAATTTATAAAAATACAGACGAATTATTAAGTAAAAATATCATTCCGATTTTTTCTAATTTAGAAGAAGCCCAAGATTTATTAATAACAGTTCTTGAAGAACTTCTTGAACCTTTCAAAACGATAAGGTTTATTGAGAATTCTAGTAACCAGAAGGATTATCCTTTAACAAATATCGATTACTTCGATGACTCATTTACGTTACAAAATAAATATACTTTTCCAGAAACCAGAATGGATAAAATTCAATTATGGTTAACGAAGTATAGATTAATAAAATCGCGTACACAACTGAAACCTCAATATGAATTAAATTACCAACGCTTTTTATTCCCACGTATTCCTGAAGAACTCCATGAGTTTCTTGAGCCAGATGAACGTAGTGAAACTGCTTACTTATCTGAGAGTGATACAGTGTTATTAGATATCGCTAGTAATGTTAAAATTGTCTCTATGGGATTGGGTGATTTTTTAAGTTTTTGGAATAATACTGAGACAAAAAATGGCGAAATATTATTTATACCATCTTCGAAAAGCTTTAAAAAAATAAACTTACCGTTAATTTCTAAAAAACCAAGAGATCGATTTTATGAGTATCAACAAAAATTTCGAGGTGAGGATAAACAAAAAGTAGAGGATTATAGCTACAGTTATACAATAAAAAATTCCCTTAATTAATTTTAAAGACAAAGTTTAATATACGTTTTAGTTTTTAATAACACTTATAATTATAATATATATATCCTTAATATACTATATATTAATAATAAACTAAAGAAAAATTATTTTTCTTTAGTTTATTAAAAAAAAGCAATACTAAAATTTTAATTCTGCAGCTTGAACTTTTTCAAATTGTTTTTTCTTAATTACGAAAAAGATTTGAGTAAACAATACAGAAAAAGCAAAGATTATGAAACCAATTACTCTACTTGGGTCTTGTAAAACAATTTCTACATCCATCTGCCCAAATCCACCAACATTAGGATCTTTCGTTAAAGGTTGGTCTACTTTAATAGTGTCTTTCTTTGAAACTACTAATGATAAACCTTTTGGAATAGTTTGTTTAGTTTCTTTACCAGTAGAACCTATTATAGTTATTGAAGTTTCACCCTTATCCAAAGTCTGGATTTCTGCAATTTGACCTTCTGAAGAGGAAGTAACCATATTATTATTACTTTTTTCTCCAGTAGGATATATTTGTCCTCGACCTCTGTTTGCCCCAACATAAATTGGATATTTTAAGAAATTAATTTTCTTATTAGTTGCAGGGTCAGGCGATAAAACTGGGAAAATAATTTCTTGATGAGTATCACCTGCAATTGGACCAACTACTAATATATTATCCTGTGTTGAACTATAAGGAGAAATATAAACCCCCTTACTTTTTTCCTGAATTTCCTTTGAAATTAAATTTTTTGGTGCTAATTTAAAGCCCTCAGGTAAAATAACAACCGCCCCAACGTTTAATCCACTTAGTTGACCATTACCCAGGATTTGTTTGGCATCTTTGGCATACGGAATCTTTACAGCTGCTTCAAAAACTTTATTTGGTAATACAGCTTTTGGTGATTCTATCTGCACAGGTTTTTCTGCTAAATGGCAATTTGCACATGCAATTCTTCCATTTGCTGCACGCGGGTTTGCATATGCTTGTTGTGCATAAATTGGATAGGCTTCTGACATCTTAACAGAAAGTGTAAGACTACTAATGATAAAAATAAAGCTTATCATGATAAATTTCATTAGTCTTTTCAAAAGTTCCATATTGAAATTAGGTAAATTAAAAAGTTTTTAATTGATAATCCTTGATAGAAAGAGATTCTGGTAAAAAGAGAGGTTATATAAAGATAATAAGGAATTATTAATTCCTTATTATCTTTATATAACCTCTCTTTTTACTAAGTTAATTGATGTTATGCTTCCTAAAAAGTATAACAAAAATAAAGCACCTGATAACAATAATTGTGTTATAGGATCTGCTGAGGGTGTCAATACAGCACCTAATATGGTAGAAAAAAGTATCATTGGTCGCCAATAATTTAACATTTTTATTGGGTCAACTATCTTAGATAAACTTAGGATAATTTGAACAATTGGTACTTGAAATACTAATCCTGTGCTAAAAAACAAAGTAGAGACAAAATTAAAATACTGAGTAAAAGACCAAAAAGGCTCGATAACTTCTGCGCCATAAAAAATAAAAAAATTTAAGGCTGCAGGAATCAAAAGAAAGTAAGAGAAGAGTAATCCCAAAACAAATAAAACAATAGAACTAACCAATAAACCGACTATGATATTTTTTTCATTTTTAGTTAAAGCAGGTCTAAAAAAGAAAAGTGTTTGACTTAATAATAATGGGGTAGAAAATAATACACCCGCATAAAATGATATTATTAAAGTCGAAACAAAATATTCGCCAGGAGATAATTGAAAGAATTGTATATTGGAAACAGGACTTTCTAAAATTTTAACTAATAATTTCACATTATAAAACGTAAAAAATGTAATTAAAGATAAAAAACTTAAAATATGAAACACCCGTTGCCTTAGTTCATCAAAATGCTCGTTAAAATATAATTCTGTAATTGAACGTGATGAAGTCTTAATAATATCCGTCATGGAATAAAATTTAAACTTTAATGTTTTAACATTTTCTCTCATAGTTTCTACAAAAATATTTATTAATGCTTTAAGACTCTATAAATTTAAATGCCTGTAACTTAGATGATGCTATTTTCATCTCTTGTGAAGCATCAATTTTTTCTTTAGTTGTTTCTGCTAAATCCAAATTTTTTGTAGCTTTAGCTAAAAACTCTTTTGCTTCAGCGTAATCTTGTTTTATAATTTCTTCTACTCCACTAATTAGAACTATAACTTCATCATTTTTTATAACAGCAAATCCACCAAGAACAATAATTGGTGTCCAAGATGAATTAACTTTAATTCTAAGAATTCCTATTTCAAGAGCAGTAATTAAAGGAGCATGGCCTGTAAGGATACCTAATTGACCTGTAAGACTAGGTAGAACTACTTCATCGGCAGAAGTATCCCAAATTAATCCATCTGGAGCAATTACACGAATATTTAAACTCATTGGAAAATTCCCTAATTAATTATTAAAAGTTTTTGCTTTAGAGATTGCTTCATTAATATCGCCAACTAAATAAAAAGCTTGTTCAGGTAAATCATCTAATTCACCACCTAAAATCATATTAAAACCTTTAATCGTGTTTTCTAAATCTACATATTTACCAGGAGAGCCAGTAAAGATTTCTGCAACAAAGAATGGTTGTGATAAAAAACGTTCAATTTTTCTAGCACGATCTACAACTAAACGATCTTCTTCAGATAGTTCATCAATTCCTAGAATTGCAATAATATCTTGTAGTTCTTTATAACGTTGTAATGTTTCTTTAACTAACTGAGCTGTTTTATAATGCTCATCACCAACAATTAATGGTTGTAACATAGTTGAAGTTGAGTCTAAAGGATCCACAGCTGGGTATATTCCTTTAGCAGCTAAGCCTCTAGATAAAACTGTTGTTGCATCTAAATGAGCAAAAGTTGTAGCTGGGGCTGGATCAGTTAAATCATCTGCAGGTACATAAACAGCTTGGATAGAAGTAATCGAACCTTGAGTAGTTGATGTAATACGTTCTTGTAAAGCACCCATTTCAGTACCTAGAGTCGGTTGGTAACCCACAGCTGAAGGCATACGTCCTAATAAGGCTGAAACTTCTGAACCAGCTTGTACAAATCTAAAAATATTATCAATAAATAATAAAACATCCTGTTTATTAATATCACGGAAATACTCAGCCATTGTTAGAGCAGTTAAGCCAACACGCATACGTGCACCTGGCGGCTCATTCATTTGACCATAAACTAAAGCTACTTTAGATTCTAATAAATTTTTCTCATTAATTACACCGGATTCTTTCATCTCCATGTATAAATCATTACCTTCACGTGTTCTTTCACCTACTCCACCAAAAACAGAAACACCACCATGAGCTTTAGCAATATTATTAATTAGTTCCATAATCAAAACAGTTTTACCTACTCCGGCACCACCAAAAAGTCCAATTTTACCACCTCTACGATAAGGAGCTAATAAATCTACTACTTTAATGCCCGTTTCAAAAATAGCTGGTTTAGTCTCAAGGTCTGTAAAGGCTGGTGCAGGTCTATGAATAGGTAATGTTTCGTTACCAGTCTCATCTTCTAAATTATCTACAGTTTGTCCTAAAACATTAAAAATACGGCCAAGGGTTGGTTTACCTACAGGAACTAGAATTGGAGATTTAGTATCAATAACTTTAACCCCTCTCTGTAAACCATCAGTAGCACTCATTGCAATAGCTCTAACTCGGTTATCCCCTAATAATTGTTGTACTTCACAAATAATAACTCCTTCTTTACTCTCTACTTCAAGAGCATTGTAAATTTTTGGTAATATACCTGAAGAAAAGACTGCATCGATAACTGGTCCAATAACTTGTGTTATATAACCTGTATTAACATTTTTATCATTCGTTATTGTTTTTTCAGTCATTTTTTAATTATTTGCATTATTAAATAATAATGAAACCTGAAAATTTTTTAATTAATTTTATTTAAGCTTGAGAACAAAAGTAAAACGAGTCTTATTTTAGACTAAAAAATTTGAATTAATAGATTGTACAAATAAAAAAAAGATCAATAAATTTCGAGTAAGAAAAGCTAACTATAGATATTAAGCGGAAAGTCGACCTGTTGTTCGTAACCAATTTTGGGCTTCTATATAATTATTTGGAGCAAGATTAATTGCTTGTTTCCAGTATTCAGCAGCCTTATTAAAAAGTAATTTAGCGACATCAATATTTTGTTTCTCGGAAGCTTTCACACCTTGATAATGATATATAACAGCAATATTATTTAACGCTTGTGGTAAATTTGGGTTTAATTCTAAAGCTTGGTGATAATATTCCAAAGCTTTTAAATATTCCCCATTACTAGAATAGATTAAACCAATATTATATAAAATAAAACTACGATCATAAGGATCTTCTTCAAGTTGCAATGCTTCGTAGTAATTTTCTAATGCTTCAGCGTATTCACCTTCAGATTGTGCTGACATACCATCTCTATAATAAAAAAAAGCTTGCTTTTCTTCTTTACTTGCTGGGAAAACTTTTAAAATAATGTCGGCCATAATCGTAAAAGTTTTATCGATAAAATTATCATTTCTTTGTGAACGACTCATATTTTCTCTGTTTTTATATTTTTTATATCTTATTTCTTGAGTTTCTTGAAAAAGTAAAGAAAAAGTATAGTTTAAAAATATTATAAAATTTAAGCTAATATTCTGAGAACATTAATTTTCTACTGATGTAACAAAAGGTAATAAATGTAAATATCTTGCTCTTTTAATAGCTTTTGAAAGTTGTCTTTGTTGTTTTAATGTTAAATTGGTTGAGCGACGGGATTTAATTTTGCCATGTTCTGTTGAAAATGATAAAAGAATATCAACTTGTTTATAATCAATTGTCTCATTTGGTTTAAGTTTAAATGGTTGACGTCTAGTTTTTGTCGGCTTTCCTTTATTTCCCTTATTTTCATTATTTGGCATATTATCCTCCTTATTTTATTTCTTTTTGTTGTGTATGTGAATTACAGTTGGGACAAAACTTTTTTAATTCAAGTCTATCTGGAGTATTTCTACGGTTTTTTGTTGTTGTATAATCGATTTTTTTTTGGCTTTTTTTGGCCAGTTCTCCTTGACTAGAATTAATATCTGTTTTTCCATTAGTGTTTGATGTTTTTTTACAGTTTGTACATCTCAGGGTTATTATAATCCTAGCACCTTTGTTTTTTGCCATAGTTTAATTTAAGTAAAAGTATTTTATTAAATGATAATTATTAATAATAGTGATATATCTATATCACTACTATTATATAGTAATATATTTTTCATTTGGAGATCAAGGTAGTCTTTTCCCATATTGAGTTTTATATGGTTTTTTCTATTTGACTCCTATCTTGAAAAATTTAACTCTTCGTTATACAATGGTAGGGCGATATTGTTTAAAAGTAGAATTTTTTTTATTTTAAATAATATTAAAATTATAGAGAGATTCAAGCAGTCTATAGTTTTATTAATTAATACCAATTTAGGAGGTATATTTATGTTTGAAAGGTTTACTGAGCGGGCTTTACAAGTAATTATGATGTCACAAGAAGAATCAAGGCGTTTAGGCCATAATTTTGTAGGCACGGAACAAATACTTTTAGGCTTATTAGGTGAAGGCTGTGGTGTAACCACTAATGCTGTCAGAGAGTATGGAATTACTATTAGAAAAGTAAGAATAGAAGTGGAAAGACTTATAGGTAAAGGAACAGGATTTGTTGCAATAGAGATCCCCTTTACCCCCAGAGCAAAAAAGGTATTAGAGATGTCGATAAAACAATCTAAGGAGTTAAACCATAGTTATATCAATACTGAACATATTTTTTTAGCCTTATTAAATGATACAGATGGTATATGCTCAAAAGTTTTACAAAATTTAGGTGCAAATATACCTCGAATTAAAGCTTATGTACTTAATGAATTAGATAAAAACCATGAATCTGGGTCTTCAAAAGTATTAGCTAACGTTGGATCAGGAGATCAAAACCAGACAAAGGATTTATTTCTTTTTGATGATTTAGATAGAGCTTCTTTAACAGCCCCAAATTTACTAGAGTATACAACAGATTTAACAGAAGCAGCTGAACGAGCAAAATTGGACCCTGTTGTTGGTAGACAAAATGAAATTGAACGTGTTATCCAAATTTTATCAAGACGTCGTAAAAATAACCCAATTTTAATTGGGGAGCCAGGAGTTGGTAAAACAGCAGTAGCCGAGGGCTTAGCACAAAGAATTATTCAACGCGAAGTTCCTAGTGAAATGCATGATCATAAAGTATTTGTTTTAGATATTACGTTATTATTAGCCGGAACAAAATATCGTGGTGAATTTGAAGAACGTTTAAAAAGAATTGTACAAGAATTGAAAGAACAAAAAAATATAATTATTGTTATAGACGAAGTACATACATTAGTTGGAGCTGGTGCAGCAGAAGGAGCATTAGATGCTGCGAATATTTTAAAACCTGCCCTGGCACGTGGGGAATTACAATGTATAGGAGCTACAACAATTGATGAATATCGCCAGCATATTGAGAAGGACCCAGCTTTAGAACGTCGTTTCCAACCGGTTTGGGTAAATGAGCCAAGTATAGAAGAAACTATAACTATTCTAAAAGGTTTAAGACTACGTTACGAGCAACACCATAGATTAGAAATTACAAATGAGGCTTTAACTGCAGCAGCTAATTTAGGTGCGCAGTATATAGCTGATCGATTTTTACCTGATAAAGCAATTGATTTAATTGATGAAGGTAGTGCAAGAGTTCGTTTAGTAAATTATCGTCTTCCTGAAGCGGTGCATATTTTAGATAAAGAGTTGCGAACTATTTTAGATAATAAAGATTTAGCTGTTCGAGAACAAAGGTTTGAAACAGCAACTGAAATTAGAGATGATGAATTAAATTTACGTGCACAAATGGGTGCTATTATAAAAGCACAAAAAAGAATTGTACCAAAAGGAGTATTAGAAAGATTAAAAGTTGGGGCCCAAGATATTGCTTCAATTGTCGCGTTATGGACTGGTGTTCCAGTGACAAAAATTACCAAGGATGAAAATACTAGATTACTAGAATTAGAAAATGTTCTTCACCAAAGAGTAATTGGGCAAAAAGAAGCTGTCTCAGCTGTCGCTCGAGCTGTACGAAGAGCTAGGGTTGGGATGCGAAATATGAAACGACCAATTGCAAGTTTCTTCTTTTCAGGCCCTACTGGAGTAGGAAAAACTGAATTAACAAAGACTCTTGCCTCATTCTTTTTTGGAGCAGAAGATTCTATGGTTCGTTTAGATATGTCAGAATTTATGGAACGTCATACTGTAGCTAAATTAATTGGTTCACCACCAGGTTATATTGGTTATAACGAAGGGGGGCAATTAACGGAAGCTGTAAGACGTAAGCCATATACTGTTGTATTATTTGATGAAGTTGAGAAAGCCCATCCAGATGTGTTTAATTTATTGCTTCAAATACTTGAGGATGGTCGTTTAACAGATTCTAAAGGAAGAGTTATTGATTTTAAAAACACAATATTAATAATGACTTCAAATTTAGGATCTAAAGCAATACAAAATAATGATTTAGCTTCACAAGGAATTGGTTTTGGTGGAGAAACAGGGGATACTAAAAAAACAAAATACGCTCAATTATGTAATACCGTTGGAGAAAGTCTGAAAGCCTTCTTTAAACCAGAATTTTTAAACCGTATTGATGAAATAATTGTTTTTGAACAACTAACAAAAAACAATATTAAGCAAATTGCAGTTATTATGGTAGGAGATTTAGTAGAAAGAGTTAAAAAGGAGAAAGAAATATCATTATCTTTAACTCCTAGAATGATGGAATTATTAATTGAAGAAGGTTTTAACCCTACTTATGGTGCTCGACCTTTACGTCGTGCTCTTGTAAAATTAGTGGAAGATAAGGTTTCTCTTGAATATTTACGTTATAAGAAAGATCATGATGACGATGACCCTGTAGATATTTTAGTAGATGTTAATTTTGATAAAGTTAAAGTTTCAATATCAAAAACTATTAAAAAAGAAGAGGAAGATATTAAATTAGAGGATAAAGAAAAACCAAAAGAAAAACCAAAATATAAAATTTCATTACCTAGACATAGACAGCCAAAAGAAACTTCTATGGTGACTGAAAAAAAACCAGAAAATAGTCCATCTGGAGTATAATTATTTCGGAATATATATTTTTAGTATATCAACAATATACTTATGTTTTATTTTATATCATAATAGAAAAGTTTAACGAAATGATATATAAATCGTGAAATAAATTTTCTTAATTAATTTTTAACTTCGTAATGATACTAATTGGGTCACCTGGGACTTGAACCCAGAACTTTTCGGTTAAAAGCCGATTACTCTACCATTGAGTTAGCAACCCACTATTAGCGATATAATAACATATCAGCCAAGTATAGTTTATATATAAACTATACTTGGTTACTATATTGTTAGTATGCTAATCCCATACTACGCGTTGTTTCAGCGGCTAAATAAACACGAACACTTAAAAAATCTGTTGGGCAAGCTGTTTCACAACGCTTACAACCAACACAATCTTCTGTACGAGGAGCTGAAGCAATTTGTCCTGCTTTACAACCATCCCAAGGAACCATCTCTAATACATCGGTAGGACAAGCACGAACACATTGTGTGCAACCAATACAAGTATCATAAATATTTACGGAATGTGACATAGCTAATAATTCTTATAAAGAAATTTTATTTTAATAATTTAAAAGATTAAAAAATTAATGCTTAGTAAATAAATTTAGATTTACTAATAATCAATTATAGATTGCATTCTATTGTAACGTAATAAAATTTTAATTGTCAATATGTAATGTATTCAATTATTATACTAACACTCGAAGTTACTAGAATACTAATTAATTATCTTTAATTTTATAATAGGCAAAATAATATAATTAAAAGTTTAAATACAACGTTATCTCAATTTAAATTTATAGAACTAAAAATATATACATTACCCATTTTATTAATATATAAAATAACTACAATAAGTAGTAACAGGTTATTATTAACTTATATTTTGGTAAAAATTATAAATATTTTTGAGAAATATAAGTTACCTGGGAAGAATTAAAACTTATTTTAAAAAAACTATTATGGTTGCAACTTTAGAAAGACGCGAAAGTGAAAAAAGAGATTGGGGAACATTTGCTACATGGATTACTAGTACTGAAAACCGTTTATACATTGGTTGGTTTGGTTGTTTAATGATTCCTACATTATTAACAGCGGCTTCTTGTTACATCATCGCTTTTATCGCAGCACCTCCTGTAGATATTGATGGTATTCGTGAGCCAGTAGCCGGATCTTTATTATACGGTAACAACATCATCAGTGGTGCTGTTATACCTAGTTCAAATGCAATTGGTATTCATTTCTACCCAATTTGGGAAGCTGCTTCAGTTGAAGAATGGTTATACAATGGTGGTCCTTACCAATTAATCGTATTCCATTTCTTAATTGGTGTTGCTTGTTGGATGGGTCGTGAGTGGGAACTTAGCTACCGTTTAGGTATGCGTCCTTGGATTTTCGTAGCATTCTCTGCTCCAGTAGCAGCAGCTTCTGCGGTATTCCTAATCTACCCTATCGGTCAAGGTAGTTTCTCTGACGGTATGCCTTTAGGTATTTCTGGTACATTTAACTTCATGATCGTTTTCCAAGCTGAACATAACATTTTAATGCACCCATTCCATATGGCTGGTGTTGCTGGTGTTTTCGGTGGTTCATTATTCAGTGCTATGCATGGTTCTTTAGTAACTTCAAGTTTAATCCGTGAAACAAGTGAAGTTGAATCTGTTAACTATGGTTACAAATTCGGACAAGAAGAAGAAACTTACAACATCGTAGCTGCACATGGTTACTTTGGTCGTTTAATCTTCCAGTACGCTAGTTTCAACAACTCTAGAGCTTTACATTTCTTCCTTGCAGCATGGCCTGTAGTTGGGATTTGGTTAACAGCTTTAGGTGTTAGTACTATGGCATTTAACTTAAATGGTTTTAACTTTAACCAGTCTGTTGTAGATAGTGAAGGTCGTGTTATTAACACATGGGCTGATATCATCAACCGTGCAGATTTAGGTATGGAAGTAATGCATGAACGTAACGCTCATAATTTCCCATTAGATTTAGCATCTAACGAAATTCTTCCTGTTGCGATTTCTGCTCCTTCTGTTGTTGGTTAATTCAATTAAAATAATCAGATTTATTTCTGTATTATTATTTTATCTCTAACTACCTTTTTGGTAGATAAGAGAGATAGATCGAAAGATCGTTATAAGTAATAAGAAGTTTTATACTTCTTATTACTATACTTAACATAATATATTTGTATTCTAATATTCCTAAGTGTTTTTTAAAAATAGAAAAGCTTATCTTCATTTAAGATGAATCTGATTCATCTATCATAATATAACATAGTTGTTGAAAAAAGTGGCCTGAAACTAATGGTAAATAAAAATGACTTTTTATAAGTCATATGGGCTTAAATATAAAATATACAAAGAAAAAGATCTTGGGGTAATCTTAAATCAATTGGTATTCTATTAGACCTTTTGCATCTTCCAGTAAGCTTAAGATATATAAATAACTTTACTAGAAAATACAAAAGTTATGTTTATCGAATTAATTTTAGAATTTCCAAAACAAATTATTAGAATATATTGTAAATACAAACTGCAATTAAGTAAATTCCCAATATGAGAAAATTACTTAATAATAAGCCTTTATTATAATTACAAACTAAATACACTACTAGCTGTAATATCGGCATCTGTAATTGTAACTAGATCTGCCTTAGTAAGTACACGTCCACCACTATCAAAATTACGATTTGCTTGTCTCATTCTAGCTCTATCTAAAGAATTTCTTATACTTCGAGCATTAGCAAATAGTGGCTGCTCACGACGTTTTAAAATATAATTTAAAAATGCTGGTTCGGCCTCAGGAGAAAATTGATATTGTTGTTCTTCCAGCATCATTTTAGCGATGATAAGTAATTCATCTGGAGAGTAATCTGGGAAATCTACATGGTTTGCTATTCGCGAAGATAACCCTGGGTTAGAGCTATAAAATTGTTCCATACGTTCTTTATACCCTGCAAAAATAATTACTAAATCATCACGCTGGTTTTCCATTACTTGTAAAAGAATTTCAATTGCTTCACTCCCATAATCTCTTTCATTATCTGGCTTATATAAATAATAAGCTTCATCAATAAATAAAAGACCACCCATTGCTTTTTTTAGCACCTCTTTAGTTTTTGGAGCAGTATGTCCAATATACTGTCCAACTAAATCATCTCTAGTTACAGTTAATAAATGTCCTTTTTTTGAATGCCCTAACTTAAAAAGAATATCAGCCATACGTGTCGCAACAGTAGTTTTACCTGTACCAGGACTACCAGTAAAAGACATATGTAAACCTGGATTCCCAGTTGTGAAACCTAGATTTTCTCTTAATTTATCTATAACTAATAATGCTGAAATTTCTTGAATTCTTGTTTTAACAGGTATTAAACCAACTAATTCTTCTTCTAATATATCAATTATTGTTTTTATTTGTGTATCTAAATATACTTGTTTTAAGTTTAAATTTTTTTCTAAAGATAAATTTTCTAAGTTTTTTCCTGTTTCCATATACTCTTCACTCCTTAGTAAAAATATTTATTGATTATTTAAAAAAGTAATTTATTAGTTAATACAATTAAAGATTTTAAATATAGAATTTTTTAAAATAAAAGTTCTATTTGTCCATAATTTATTAGACTTGGTTTTCAATACCTCATTTAAAATGTTGAAAAATAATTAAGGTACTTTTGTAATAAACTAAAAATAGGGATCTTATTTTTATTTTATTTCTTAGTTTGAATTATAATAAAAGTATTAATAAATGATTTTTTAGTCTTGCGGTTTTGAATAAGTATTATTAATAAGTACTTCCGTTTTGATGTATGCAAAAATACCTAGATAATTATTCAGGAGAACAATCGTATGAATTGGCAAGTTATTGGTCAAGTAATTACTGCAACACTAATTATTGTATCAGGCCCACTTATTATTTTTATAGCAAAAAAAGCTGATTTATAAATTTTTATAAATAGTATCTAGGCTAATTTTTTGAGTTTCTGAGGCGCTTGAGTCATTAGGTTGTACAAATAATTTGCAATGACATTCTTTCCGTTCGCGCATTGAAACACAAGGGCAAACCCAATAATTTAGTTCAATTTCAGCTTTTTCACTACGAAAATTTCTACAAGGACATAACGGAACTCCATACTGATCCTTATAAGTAGCTAACCCTGTAATAATTACAGAAGTTATTGAAGGGTCTAAGCAAAAAAAGGTATTAGTTTGTTTAGCGTAGATTTCTGCAAAGTTATGCATTTCTTTTAGACGATTATAAAAATTTTCACTCTTTGTTGAATGCATTCGTATAGTTTAAATTTAGTCTTAAATCTATGTGTTAGTATCGTTTACTACAAAATTTATTAATAAAAAATATTATGTTAATTAATTATTTACCTTCAATTTTAGTCCCTTTAGTTGGGCTAGTTTTTCCTGCTGTTGCTATGGGCTTATTATTTATCTACATTGAAAAAGACACCATTGAATAACTTTCGAAATTTTCAAGGTTCTCTAGAGAACCTTGAAAATTTCGAAAGTTATTCAATGGTGTCTTTTTCAATGTAGATAAATAATAAGCCCATAGCAATTGATTGTTAAAGTGAAGACCCTAACCCAGAATAAGAACCAAAAATAAAAGTACCTACAACTACTATAACTCCTAGGCCACCAACTAATGCGACTAACCAAAGTGGTATTCTTCCTGTTCCTGCCATAATATTCTCTTGCTCCTATATCTTTTCTTAAACTTATAAAAATTCTACCTAGTAATTACGAAATTCCTTAGTTAAAGAAATAACTAGAGAAAAGTACTGCTAATATGAAAAATAATAATAAACCCCAGTATAAAGACGTACGACTTATTTCAACTTCTTGCTTATTAGGATTTGGACCTGTCATTGAATAAACTCCTATCGTTGGATAAATTGCATTGATGTAATTGCACCTATAAAGAATATCGTTGGGACAGCTAAACCATGTATAGCAAGCCAACGAAAAGTAAAAATAGGGTAAGCTACAGGTTGATTTGTATTTCTAGTCACGTATTTCTCCTAAATTTTATATATTTTTTTATAATCCTCTTGTTAAGTCTTCTAATTCTTGCTTAGCACTAAATCTATCATTTACTAACGGAACTTGTTGTCTGTCCTGTGTAAAGTATTCATTAGGTCTAGGAGTTCCAAAAACATCATAGGCTAAACCAGTACTTATAAATAACCAACCAGAAATAAATAAAGAAGGAATTGTAATACTATGAATAATCCAATAGCGTACACTTGTTATGATATCAGAAAAAGGACGTTCCCCTGTTGAACCACCAGACATTTTAAAACTTTCTCCATTTTATAAAAATATATTATACCTTTCTTGTTTATAAGTATAACAAAGTTATTTCTCATTCCTATTAAAATCTTATTTTTTTCGTAAAATATAATTGGGTTAAAAAGTTTTTAAGTGGAAATTTTTCTTGTTAGCGAGCAGCGAGAATCGAACTCGCATCAATAGCTTGGAAGGCTATGGTTTTACCACTAAACTATGCTCGCACTTATAACCTACTATAATATAATTTATTTATGTTTATTAGTTTTATTCTAACTAAAAGATAAATAAATAAATAAGTAGTTTAAAAATAAATATTATCTATACTAATTTTAATAAATTAAAGTCCTTCTAGATTAATATTTAAAAATCTTGCTAATTCAGAGGCTTCATTTTCCAAAATCTCTAAAGATCTTGGTTGTTCCACAGGTGTTAGTGGAATCTCTCGTTGATCCTTTGTACATAAATAAATAACACGTTTGGGATTAATACCATCTTGGATATTTAATTTAATACTTTTAATATTTTTGAAGGCATATACTAATAATATCTGACGATTTTTTCCTGGGAATCCACGTCTTACTATCCTAATCAATTCATTTTGTTTATCAAACTCATTATACCCACTACCAACATCCCAAAAAACTGTAAGTCCAATATATATACTTAAACTTATAGCAACAACTCCATAGAATGTCATAACAAGCCCTTGAGGTAAAAATGATAATTCTGTTGAGTTAATAAAAAATAATAAATTCGTTTGGAAATAACTTGAAATACCTGTAAGTAAAAAACCTAATCCCCCAAAAAATAAAATAAATGTCCAGAAATAATTGCTAAAACGTCTAGAACCTACTACAATATCACGTTTTAATAAGTTATTAATTTTCTCAGTACTCATAATTCTTTCTTTTCTTAACAGTATAGAATTTATAAATGTTTAGACTAAAATTCTAAATTTAATTTAAATATCAACAAGACTAAAAAAAACTAAATTAATTTAATTCCTTTAAGGCCTAAAAACAAACCAGATGCAAGTACAAAGGCAATACCTAACAATAAAACGTAATCGATAAGAACACTCATTTTTTTTCCTTGGCTAAAAATTATAAAAAATGATATAATATACTATTATATATCTAAAACCAAAAAATACACTAATTTAATTGGCTCAACTGGTTCAAAAAATAAAATTTCTCATTCACTGGAATCCTAAATTATTCTCTTTTAAAAAGATATAAATATTTTTATATAATAAAGTTTTACAAAATAATTATGACAAGTTTTATTAAACCTTACAACGATGATCCTTCGGTTGGGCACTTATCAACACCAGTCACTTCATCAGCAGCAACAAAAGCTTATTTAGGTAGTTTACCAGCTTATAGAAAAGGACTATCTCCTCTTTTACGAGGGTTAGAAATTGGTATGGCACATGGTTATTTATTACTAGGACCTTTCGAAAAATTAGGACCATTACGAGCATCTGAAATTTCACTTCTAATTGGATTCTTATCTTCTGTAGGTTTAGTAACAATATTAACTGTTTGCTTAGCTATGTATGGGAAAGTAACTTTCCAAGAATCTGAAGTGATTAATAAAAATGATTTACTGAATGGTAAAAATTGGAACCAATTCACTTCTGGATTTTTTATTGGTTCATTTGGAGGCGTTAGTTTTGCTTATTTAATACTTCTTAATTTAGATTATTAGTTAAGTAGTTTTTGAACACCTAAAAAATTTAGGCGTTCAAAAACTACTTAACTAATAATCTAAATTAAGAAATTTAATATATAGACGGGTTTTTAATATAGCAAAACAATATTTATAAAATTTTCCAGATAATTGGGACTCATTAATTTTTAAGTTAACAAGCAATGTTAAACGTTTACTAATATTTTTATCATTAATTACTACTGAATTCAGGCGTTTTGAATATAATTCATCTTTAACCATAAGAATAGATACAAATGAAACTCCTAACCCCGCCTGAACTCCACGTTTAATAGCTTCAATAGAATTGAGTTCAAGCTTTATTTTTAATTTGTCACTCTCAATATTAAATTTTTTTAAAACATCATCCATTAATCTCCTACCTACAAAATCCGGTTTTAGAGTAATAAAATCTA